CCCCAGATGAAATTTTCCCTCTATCTATCTTGGGATTCTGTATTTTGTATCGGGAGGAGTCGGTATGTAATTTCGGGAGCTACGCTGAAGATAAGATATCTCCCGAAGAGATAAGAGCATCTTATTCATTTCTTGTTCGATCAATGTTTGATCATTCTAAAGGTTTAGGTGGAAACTCCAAGTATCTGGTTGGGGATATCTAACCAGATACTTGGCTTATGAATGGGATTTCGAGTCCCATTCGAAGGATTTGAAGTCCTTTGGGAACAAAGGAAGGGTGGGATTTTGAGTCTCACCCCCCCCCCGGGTGTTTGATGAGACACCATGCAACCAACTACTAATCTTTTTGGTTCATTTCATTGACATTCGAATTTTTGAGAGGAATCACGTTCATATCTCAGTTGTACTTTTTTGTTTCTGCTTCACTTTTTATCTATCTTACGTCTCTGTGAGACTATTCCTTTAGTTTCGGGTATCGCCCCAAAACTTTCGGATGTTAGGATTTGCCGTCCCAGTCTTGGTTCGGAAAGACAAAAAAGAGAAGGTGGGACTTGCTGCCTCACATATCTCTGAGGTAGGACCCACCCATCTTTCGAGTCGGAGAGACCAGTGCTACCTCACTCGAGAGGACAAGCATGGAAGTTGACCAAGGGAAAGTTGTGGGTTCCATTGGTGAGAAGCGAGAAGTCGGGAGACTTCTCCCAGAAAAGCGAGACCTATGGACGTCTCGCGTAGGATTCGAACCCCCGTACTACGCGGTACTCTATTTTGAGTCTAGTATGTCTACCCCTCTTTTGAGGCAGGGAAACGCGGCGGAGTTACGCTCACCAATCCTACCCTATTGTAGGGGTATATCTATATGCCTGTCAACTGCTGAACCGAATTTTTACCCCCTTCTCACCAAATTTACTAATTTGGGACTCCACCCAGGTCAGGTTTAGACGAGGTACCTGGACCTTTTTCATTACTCATTGCTTTTTCATGGAGTGGTAAGGTTCCACTTCATACTGACGACGGTCGAGGGTTCGAATCTATTTCCGCCCGCAATCAACCATCCCTAAAGGAATCAACCATCCCTAAAGGAATCAACCATCCCTAAAGGAATCAACCATCCCTAAAGGGATGGTTGATCCCCTCTCCCTGCAGAGAATCTCCTTTTTTCACGGCCTGACAAGCCCACGCCTGCCTCGTAAGCAAATCTTTTTCCCTTTTTTCAGTATCAATAAAATAATACATAAAATAAGACCGTATGAAGATGCGGAAGAGATAGGCACTTGCCTAACTACTTGGATGTAGCAGCGTGGGTTGGTACTGCCCAACCCCAGCTGCGCATCGCGCGGAAATACTTATATCTCCTCCGGAGTAGACGGGTGATCATTTTCCTAGCAAGTGATTCCGGGTGCGAAAAGACAAATACAAGCTAAATAGGAGAATGTCAGGATCAACTACCGAAGAAGATAGAATTATTTCGTAAGTTGCAGAGACAGACTAGTTGGGACAGCAAGCAGAACTGGCTTCTACTAAAAATCATTCGAAACAAGGGAGTTCGCGTCACAAGAAGAGAAGTGAATCTAGAATAAAGTATTCCGTGTGATCCCGATAATGGGATCTATTAATATACCCGATAGGATTGATGCTAGTGCACGAATGATCATAGCTATTTCAATAGAACTTTTTGAAATTGAAATTGATGGAGAAACTAATGAATTTTGTATAGAAGTTGTGGGTGCATCGCTACTCCCATTCTTCCCAGTGAACATTAATTTAATTATTTTAAGATAATAGTAGATAGAAATTACACTTGTGACGAGCGCTACCAGAACTGATGGGTACGAACCAGCTTTCCATCCATGCCAAAAGAGATAGAGTTTACCAAAAAAACCGGATGGTGGAGGGATACCCCCTAGGGATGGTGAACGTAAAACCGGAGAGAATGTTAGAACAGGATCCTTCATGTATAATCCCGCGTAATCCCTAATATTATCAGTTCCGGTTCGTAAACCGAATGAGGTGATACGAGCAAAAGTTCCCAGATTCATGAGTATATAAATAGACGTATAAGTTATCATACTTGCGTAACCGTTCTCCGGGTCTGCAGCAAGTACTCCAATCAGAATATATCCAATTTGGCTTATAGAGGGATAAGCTAGCATACGTTTCATACTTATTTGAGTAATGGCAATTAGATTTCCTAATATCATGCTAGAAGTAGCTAATAATCCTACCACGATATGCCACTCATTAGATAAATATGGAAAAGTTAGACCGAAGAGTCGCGTAAATAAAGCTGGAGCTGCTACTTTAGAGGTAACGGAGAAAAAAGCAACGACTGGTATAGGAGAGTCAGAGTCGAAAAGAGGATTTCCGATCTTTCCGCTCATTCAGAACCGTGCATGAAATTCTTACTTCACACGGCTCCTGGTTCATAAGAGATTCATAACTGATTTTGCTCCCAGAACCTTCCTCGTGTATGTTTCAAACCCATTCTTCTTTGAATAATTCATAATCATTCAATATGAGGATTAATTGTTAACTTCTCGAGGAATCCCTCATCATTTGTTTGGATTACCCACCAGGAGTTTCGTCTCGAATTCTTTCTTGCTTGTTTACCCTTCTTCATTTTTCAACGGAATCCTTTCAACAACTAAAACTACTTGTTGAGTTGGTAGGCACACGTCGGGCGGGAGAGACAAATTGCGACTTTTTTCGTTCCTAGCAAAGTAAGCGCACATATTCTTCAATTTAATAATATCTTGGGGTGATTTATCAACTTGGAGGAATTTGTCAGTAGCTTTTGAAGGATCAAGCCTATTCACTTTCCATCAAATTGTGAAAAATTACACAGAAATAAATTGGATTTATAGCCAAATCCGCATAAACTACCAATCTTTCTCTTTCTTCTTTTTTTCGAAAATATACCCATAATAAAAGAGAGAATGGAAATAGATATTTAGATCTATGATAGAAAAGGGGGTCTACCAAATATCGCCATTTACCTCTGTTTCACTCGTATGTTATTAGTTGAACAATGCATGAATCTTATTATACGGCAAGAGAAAAGCTAATTTAGGTAACTACTATCATGGGGAAATTTTCGCATTTCCGTGCACTCGCAGGACGCCCCAAAAAACAATTATGACTTTATATACTTATTCGTCATGATTAATTTGTTTTTCAAACGAATCACACTCCTTCATATACATCAGGAGTCCATTGATGGAAAGGAACGAGAGAAAGTTTAAATGCCATTCCAACTGTAATAAACGCAACAGCAATATAGATTACAGTGAAATACTGACTAAACGGGAGTTCACTTGCTATTTTATCAAGCTGAAGCTGTCCACCGGAAATTCCATACAACAGAGAAAAACCATATAGTAGAAGAGACGAGCTTGCTCCACCCATCAATATAAATTTCGTAGTTGCTTCATTTGATCTTATATCCCTTTTAGTATGTCCAGACAAAAAACAAGAAGATAGACTTGAAAGTTCCAATGCCACGTAAAGGGTGGCCAAATCATCTGCCCAGCAAAGAACCATTCCGCCCGAACCTGCAGTTAATATGAAAAACGGAAATTCTGCCGAAGCCATTTTTGAACATCGTATGTAATCAATTGATAACAGAACAGATAATATCGAACAAGTCAACAGAAGAAATCTAAATATATAACTAAAATTACTGATTCGAGAATTTTCGAAAGAGATTAAGAAAAATTGGATTCCCCATTGACATAGTAAAGCAACCACGCCAATTAACATAGATATTAACGAAATTTGGTAAAGCAAAGTTGTATTTTTTCCCTTGTTTGATAAATCGATTACAATAACTGTAATTAAACTGAAAATTAAAATACGTTCCGGCAAAGTTGACAGATTACCGACTTCTTCCCTATTTAACTCTTTTTCAGTTTGACATAGTCTTGGCAATCATGTTAAACTGTTACTAGTTGGCATCCATGGCTGAACGGTTAAAGCACCCAACTCATAATTGGCGAATTCACAGGTTCAACTCCTGTTGGATGCAAATAGGGAAAAAAAGTGCAAAAAAGAGCCAGTTAACTTGAAGATATGTTCATAAAACAGGTAGATATGAGAGTGATAGCAGAGAGACAAACGAGTAAACTATACAGGAGTTATAAAGGAGAACATCGATAAGAATTGGAGGTAACTAAATAAAGCGAGAAGGATACTACGGATAAACCAAAAAATCAATTGATTACCGAAAAATCTATTCGTTTGTTGCAACAAAATCAATATACTTTCCACGTAGATTCGAAGTTGACCAAAACTGAAATGAAAAATTGGATTGAACAGATTTTTGATGTTAAAGTCGAAGGGATCAACAGTAGTCGAGTAAGAACTAAAAAAAAAACTAGATTGAATTCAAATTCCAAAAGTGAAAAAAAAATGATTATTAAACTTCGATCTGATTCCTTTATTCCACTATTTTTAAACTAACACTTAGAAAGAGTTTGTCTTCCTATCAAATAGGAAATTTTGCATAAACATAAAAGGGAAGAATAAGTATGGCCATATGACTATATGAGGCGTATACTCCAGGTACCCGAAACCGGGCTACTCTGCAATTTGGTGAAACGACGGAATCTAAGTCCCATAAACAATTAACTTACTTTAGAATGTCTAGAAATGGTCGCAACAATGTGGGGATCATTACCTCTAGACATAGGGGGGGCGGACACAAGCGTCTATATCGTAAAATTGATTTTTGGCGCGACAAATTGAATATTGACGGAAGAGTAGCCAGTATCGAATACGACCCTAATCGGAACGCTTTCATTTGTTTAATCAACTATACAGATGGTCATAAAAGATACATCTTACATCCACGGGGAGTGAGAATTGGAGACATCATAACATCTAGTCCTGACGCATCCATTTCAGTTGGAAATGCCCTACCTCTGAGTGCGGGTTGAATAGTTGATTCGCGTATTTCGAAACTAATCGATTGGGTTGTAGGCTTGTCCCAAAAACCTCGCACTACTTCGAAGTTTTTAAATAAAATGAAGTAAACCTGATTGGGGTAACCAAATTAGGGACAGCAGCGCGTGTTACAGTCTGTAGCAATTTAACATACATTAAATTGTGAAGGTAAAATAATATGGAAACAGATAAATAATCTCGAAATTATAGTAACAAAAGAGGGGTATTCTATCCCACAAAGGCATAAAGATTACGAATTCAAGACACTCGATTTGGCAGTCGGAGGCAAAATCGAAGCCGCAGAGTGACGTAGAAAAGAAATGTGTAGAATTGTAACTACGTTAAGACTAAAAAGAGGTAGTTTCCTAAGTTATCTCGAACATTTATTAATGCTGACGCGAATCATCGAAATCACCAATTCTGTTGCTAAATTCTCTTGAATTACTGGATTATTGAAAGAGAGCCAGATGCGGGCAAAGAAGCCAAGGATGTAACATAGGTTGCTCAAAAATGACTCGCTTTCAGTAAGCATCAATTGAATTTGGTGCTACCAAAACCTAGCAGTGGTGCTTCTCATATCCGGAAAGCTGTATGCTTCGAAAGAAGCTTGTACAGTTTGGGAAGGGGTCTTCCCCAATCGTTTTCTCCTTTTAAGGATATAAGTATAAGTAAGAGGAGGGGGGGGGAGGGTCTACCTCGACCAGAATACCTTTAGGTACTATTATACATAATATAGAATTAAAATCTGGGAGAGGCGGATAATCGGTTAGATCAGCTGGCGCAGCAGCAAAAGTAGTTGCAAAGGAAGGGAAACTAGCTACATTAAGATTACCTTCCGACGAAATTCGTCTAATATCTCAGAATTGTTTAGCAAGTATCGGACGAGTCGGAAACATTGATATTAACAATGAAGGCTTGGGAAAAGCTGGATCCAAACGCTGGTTAGGTAGACGACCGAAAGTGAGAGGTTCAGCTACGAATCCTGTAGACCATCCCCACGGAGGGGGGGAGGGCAAAACATCGATTGGTAGAAGAAACCCATCAACCCCTTGGGGGCATGTTGCGCTTGGACAAAGGAGTCGGAGAAATGGAAAATACAGCAACCCCCTCATACTTCGTCGACGTAAAGGGTATTGATATATGAAAATATTAAGCGGGGGTTAATCGGCTATGGCACGTTCATCAAGAAAAGGTCCTTTTGTGGCTAACCATTTAATAAGGGAAGTTGAAAATCTTAATATACAAAAAGAAAGAAAGTTGGTTGTCACTTGGTCTCGAGCTTCTACAGTCGTACCCATCATGATCGGTCACACCATTGCCGTGTATAATGGGCGGGAGCACCTACCTATTTATATAACTGATCGCATGGTAGGTCATAAATTGGGTGAATTTGTACCCACTCGTAATTTTAAGGGACATGCAAAAAACGATAAAGGATCTCGTCGATAATTGGGAAATCATATCTTATGGAAAACGAAAGAAGATCAGAAGTTGGAGCACGAGCTCTGCGAAAAAATATTCGTGTATCAGCTACTAAAATAAGACGGATTCTCAATCGAATCCGGGGTTGCTCATACGGAGAAGCACTTGTATTACCCGAATTTATGCCTTACAAAAAATGTTCTCTAGTATCGCAACTAATACTTTCTGCAGCGGCAAACGCCAATGCCAATTTTGGATTGAATAAATCCGACTTGTTCATTAGTGAGGCCTGAGTCGAGACTTCTACCTATTTGAGAAGGTTCCGCCCTCGAGCACAAGGCCGAGGTTGCCCGATAAAGAAACCCGTTTGCAAAGTAACTATTAAGTCAAACTTCAACGAAGTTGGAAATATAGAAAGATGATTCCATATAAAATGTTTACCCATTAGAACGTTTTATTTGAAAGTTTGGAAAGACTGCAAAAAGAGATACTTCAATAAATTCATATTGAATTGAGGAAAAATAGATATGGGGCGAAAGATTCATCCACTTGGTTTTCGACTCGGTGTAAATTAGAAGCATTATTCTCACTGGTTCGCACAGACAAAAGATTACCCAAAGTTTCTTGAAGGAGATAGGCAGATACGTACCTCTATCGAGAGGTATATTGCAAACCATATGACAGATGCCACAAATTATGGCGGAGTTGGACGTATTGAAATCCGGCGGAAAACAGATCTAATTCGGATTGAAATACATACTGGATTTCCTGATTTACTTATTGAAGAACAAGATTTGGGGATTAGTCAAATGAGGGGCTATATCGAGAACATCTTAGGAATCGAAACTCAGAAGCTCCGAGTAGTACTAACTAGTATAATCCAACCATATGGAGAACCAAAAATCTTGGCGGAACACGTTGCCTCACAATTAAAAAATAGAGTTCCTTTCCGACGAACTATGAAGAAAGCGATTGAGTTGGTTGGAAGAACCGGCAATAGAGGTATCAAGATACAAATAGCCGGACGCCTCAATGGTAGTGAGATGGCTCGGGTTGAATGGGCTCGGGAAGGTCGAGTCCCCCTCCACACCATTAAAGCTCGTATTGGATATTCATATCACCCGGCTCAGACAATTTATGGGGTTCTAGGCATAAAGACCTGGACATTTCGGGGTACTGGGTGATCCTTACCCTCTGGAAGAGGAATTAAACAAATTTTGACAGAACTTCAGCTAGCTTCATCCCACTCCAGTTTCAATCTTTTCATTTCAAATGCCAGGAAATCTTTGCTATGCTTAGTGTGCGACTCGTTCAAGCAACATCTCTTTATCCATAAGAAAGACTAATTGATTGGGTAATGAACCATCTGTTTCCGAGTACTAAATCAGTGAATGCCGGAGACAAGACAGGATGGGGTTACCCCATCGCAATTGGAATTTCTACCCGTGGAAAATCTTTTCATGGGAAGCTAAAACAAATACCAATTTATGATTACCTCGATAAGGAGAAGTCAAAATAATTTCATTTTTTTTCTATCGAAATCGTATGGTTAATTGCTCAACCCCCGAAAAGCTGCGTGATGTAGCATCGATTTATGAAGTATCAATATCAGGGTAAAATGGAGCTTCGAGTCAATTAATCCTAGGAATGTTGACTTAACAGAAATGATATTGGGTGAAAAGCTCCGTCGCCGGGAGGGGGGACCAAAACGTTTATTCTAAGAGACTGAAAAAACGAGGGGACTTCCGAATCTCATTCATTCAGTGAATTAATTTCGAGATTTGGCAGATGGGATAGCGAGAGAAGCCCTTTAGAAGCAAAAATAGATTAAAAGGTCGAGCTTATTCTCGCTCATGGATTTAGTACTAAATAGTAGTTGAAGTGCGACTCATAAATGGAATCAGAAATAATTTCAAATGGCAGAAGAAGAATAGTTGGTAAGTTGACGAAATATGAGAAGTGATATCAAATTCATGAGGAGCCGATTGGAAGTAGACTCCCACGTTCGGTTCTGTATCAGAGATTGAGAAATTCTGTCAATATCGACTGTAACCCCAGACGAACTAAATATCGTAAGCAACATAGAGGAAGATTGAAGGGAATATCTAGTCGCGGCAATGCTATCTCCTTCGGAAAATTTGCTCTTCAAGCCCTTGAACCTGCTTGGATTACTGCTAGACAAATAGAGGCAGGAAGGAGGTCAATAACGCGCTATGCTCGTCGCGGCGGGAAGCTGTGGATACGCATTTTCCCAGACAAACCCATTACGATGAGACCCGCGGAGACGCGTATGGGGTCGGGCAAGGGATCTCCGGAATATTGGGTATCTGCAATTAAACCAGGCCGAATAATTTATGAATTGAGTGGGATATCAGAAGACGTAGCCAAGGTCGCTATGGCAATGGCTGCCCACAAAATACCCGTACCTACTCGAGTAATAACTACTACCGAATCGTGATACTTGTGAAAAACAAAGAAGTAGAGAATCCAATGACTGAAAAGGAAACGACGGCAACGATAGCATTTGAAGCTTCATCCCAATTGTTAGTAAAGCAAATAAACTTTATCAATTCAATTTTCAATTGGGTTAGATTAGTTGCAGTGGCGGTAATTAACTTATTCTTATTCCCAAAAATCTTTGGGTGGAATATATTTCCTTTCATTCAGATATAGTACAAATAAACCTACCATTTTTCTCGATTACCAAATGATTCAAATTCAAAGTTATTCAGATGTAGCAGACAACAGCGGAGCCCGAAAATTAATGTGTATTCGAGTGTTAGGAACCGGCAACCGCAAATATGCGGGTATGGGTGATATCATAGTGGCTGCAGTCAAGGAAGCAGTACCCAATATGTCTCTAAAAAGATCAGAAGTGGTTAGGGCGGTGGTAGTATGTACTCGCAAAGGGATAAAACGATGTAACGGAATGATTGTTGGATTCGACGACAATGCGGCTGTTATTATTAACCAGGAAAGAAATCCCAGGGGGACTAGGATTTTCGGTCCAGTAGCTAGGGAATTGAGGGATTACAATTTCACCAAAGTAGTCTCTTCGGCTCCTGAGGTATTGTAAAGATTAATAATTGAATTAACTTAGCATCATCATCAGTTTGACAAAGTTTCATTAGAAATTGGTTTGAAACTTTGTCAAATGTCTCTAAATATACCCAATATACGAAATGAAATTAGATGAAACAGAAGAAGACAAGGGGTTAGGAATCATTCTAGCATTGATAACTGCAAAAACTACTGATTGATATTTTACGGCTAATGATGCTATTTCTACCGCACTTACCGCCATAAGAAATGGCAACACAAGAAAGAAAGCTACGATCAGAATATCTGCCACTAAAATGACTAAACGTATCGTAGAAATTTTGGTGGAAGAGGGTTTTATAAGAAACGCTGTAAGACGTAAGGATAATGATGGTAAAGAGTTTATGGATGTGAGCTTGAGATATCTCGGTAAGAAGAGAGACCCCTACATTGCAGCTATCAGACGTATTAGCAAACCTGGATTGAGGGTCTATTCCGATCGTCGGCAAATTCCTAAAATATTGGGCGGTATGGGAATTGCAATTTCATCGACGTCGCATGGACTTATTACAGATCGGGAGGCCCGACACAAAAAGATTGGGGGGGAGATTCTGTGCCACGTCTGGTAATTCGGAAACTTCTTCCCAACAGAAGATAACTTGTTTTTAAAATGACTACGTTGCAAATAAGCTGTTGGCAATATCAACTGAGTTAGCAATTTATCAAAGAAATCTATGATTTAAGGGGGGGGGGGTTAGTTAGCTCGGATGATGAAGAAGCAGAATCTTATTGACATAGAAGGTACAGTTACGGAATCGCTTCCCAATGCTATGTCTCGAGTTTGTTTGGATAATGGATGCCAAGTTTTGACCCACATATCGGGAAAGATCTGACGAAGTTACATAAGAATATTACCGGGAGATAGGGTAAGAGTTGAATTAAGTCCGTATGATCTTACCAAAGGGTGTATCATTTATCGACTTCGAAGTAGGCAGACAAATAATAATCACTAGATTTTGGTATTGATGCCGCCACCTAGTAATTATCTGCTTGTTCAGCTTCTTGTTTCGATTCGTAAAAAGGAGTAATGTATCTCGAATCTATCAATAGATTTATCCAACTAATTTAAGGTTGTAGCTACGAAAATTCGTGCCTCTATTCGCAAAATATGTGAAAAGTGTCGATTGATTCGTAGACGTGGACGAATCATGGTAATTTGTTGCAACCCGAAGCATAAGCAGAGGCAGGGATAGTCAAAATAGTTAGGCATAAAACTAATTAACAATTAATAATAACCTTTGGATATAAAGAATCAATTAACTATGTTAACTAACTCAAAAAAGATTCGTTCACGAAAGGTAAAGCGCGGAGTACAGAAGGGGGTTATTCATATTCAAGCAAGTTTCAATAATACTATTATTACTGTTACGGACGTTCGGGGATAGGTAGCTACTCGGTGTTCGGCGGGTGCCTGTGGGTTTAGGGGTACACGCAAAAGTACACCATTTGCCGCCCAAGCTGCAGCGGAAAATGCTATCCGTGCTTCAATGGAGCGGGGTATGAAGCAAGCAGAAATTACGATGAGCGGACCCGGCCCTGGAAGAGACACCGCTTTGAGGGCCATTCGACGAAGCGGCGTAATCCTCAGTTTTGTACGTGATGTGACCCCCATGCCATATAATGGGTGCCGACCCCCCCGAAAAAGACGTGTCTAATTAGTCGTCCTATAAAACCTAAAGGGGGATTCTTTTATGCTTACGTGTGAGAAGTCCATCTGTACCCAGGCAATTCAATTGAAATGTATCGAATCTAGGATAGAAAATAAGCGTCTTCATTATGGTCGTTTTCTCGTATCTCCCTTTAGAAGGGGCCAAGCTAGTACTGTGGGAATTGCCATGCGCAGAGCATTACTAGGAGAGATTCGAGGGACGAGTATAACATGTGCACGTTTTCACGGAGTTGTCCACGAATATTCCACAGTAACGGGTATTAAAGAGGCAATACATGATGTTTTAGTTAATCTAAAGGAAGTTGCACTTAAGAGCGACTCCAATGATGTTAAAGAAGCAATTTCATCCGTAACAGGGCCCAAAGAAATAACTGCAGGTGATATATTATTCCCACCCTCCGTCAAAGCAGTTGATAATTTGCAACATATAGTTACTATCACTCAACCAATATCTGTAACTATTGAATTAAAGATTGAAAAAGATTGTGGATACCGTATAGGAAATTTAAATGGATATAAAAATGGAGAATTTCCTGTTGATGCTGTATTTATGCCCGTTCGAAACGTAAACTATAGCGTACATTTATTTGGAAGTGGTGAAGCGACGCGAGAAATATCACTCATTGAGATATGGACTAATGGTAGTCCGACCCCAGACGAAGCAATTAGCGAGGCTTCTGAAAAACTAATAGAACTATCAAGTCCTCTTCTGCACGTGAAACGAGAAGACGTCTCCTGCTCAGGAGATTATAAAGGTCTCTTTCCCTCAATGAAATTATCTTCACAACTTCATGTTGGTAATGAACTAGGGAAAAAGCTATCCGAAGATACGTTTATTGACCAACTAGAATTACCTGCCAGAGCCTTTAATTGTCTTAAAAAAGCAGAAATACATACCATCGCCGATTTGCTTAATTACAGCCGAGAAGATTTATCAAAAATAAAGAGTTTTGGACAAAAATCTGTAGATCAGGTTTCAAAAGCTTTGTGGGAGCGTTTCGCCTCAGAATTACCCCAAGATGAGGTACATATTCAGTAGTAGAAACAAGTGGCGGAATCCTATTTGTATTATTTTTGAGGCAAGCGATCTCATTTCTTCTGTGTCACACCTTTATCTTTCAAACGTTTCGGGGAAGTAGGAATTAACCAAACCTAGTAAATTGGGAGTTGATTCCCAATTATTTTTGAGTAAAAAAATAGAAATCAATTATCTAAAGAATTCAAAATTTTCGATTCAAAATTAACCAAGTCTGGGGAAGTCTTGTCCTAGCCCGGGGGCTGACAATTGTTCCCTAGACTAAAATCAAATAGTTTTTAGATTAAAGGTAGATTGAAAAGTGTTAGAAAAGCCCCGAAGTTGGAGATCCATCTATGGGTAAAGTTGCCCCAATACCTGACCAAATAGCGACCGCGGTGCCAATTGCGAAGACTGTTGTGGCTACTGGCCGCCGAAACGGATTCTGAAATTTATTGACATTTTCGGGAAAAGGAACGGTCAACAAACCTGCGGGTACTGACGCCATTAAAAGAACACCTAATAGTTTATTGGGCACTGTACGAAGTATTTGAAACACGGGATAAAAATACCACTCAGGTAATATTTCCAAAGGAGTTGCAAATGGATTTGCCGGTTCACCAATCATTGATGGTTCTAAAGCAGCCAAACCCACGGTACAAGCGATGGTTCCCAATATTACTACAGGAGATATATATGAAAGATCATTGGGCCAAGCGGGTTCCCCGTAGTAATTATGCCCCATACCTTTAGCTAATTTTGCTCTCAAAACAGGATCGTTCAAATCAGGTTTTTTTGTTATTGGGGTGGACTTCTCATTCCCCCACAAGAATCGAACGTGAGAATTTCTCCTCATACGGCTCGAGCAGATGTGAAATTATCTCATCCTGCAACAGTTAGGCTGGCAAATAAAGAGAGGACGGACACGCAAAAAAGTTATTTTGCAACATGGCTTCTGATCCGAATCGGCTCAATAAAGGAAGAAGGGAGGCTTCGCGGGTTATCTCGTACCCCATACCCACGCGTCATATGCTTGCAAGTTTATACAAGACAAGATACTTATAAACTAAGGTATAGGATTTTAACTTGTTGCAACGTTGGCTATATATATCTTTAGATCGGTTTTTTACCCCAACGGCTGTTTTTACAAACAATTAACGTTTAATGCGAAGGAAATGCACGCATCGTATTAAAAACCGTATGTTCAAAAGCTTCACACAATCCCAATTAGATATATAGGGTTTCATGAGGCCTTTCAAAAATTTTGAATCGATCATGGAAAACATTCTCCAAAAAGCTTTAGTCTCAGTCCGAAAAGTAGATTTTTCTATCCAGGTTTCGAATCTTAGTCCAAAAGAGAGGTTGGAAAGAAGATACATCTTTGGCTGCAGCAGTATCGGACTTAGCGTCTGCATAGCCTACACGTTTCGAGACAAGTCACACACTCCCGTAATCCAAATTTTTTCCTTTTACACTTCAATCATTTTGTCTCACTAGTCTAAGACAATAACTAAATCCGATGGATAACTTATCATTCGGTTTAGTAATAAGTATCATCGGCGACAGAATGATAACCTCTTAAAGAACTTCAAGGTGAGATTCCCCGCCGATGTAGCGGTAGCTTTTTTTTTTTTATTATCCTTTACTAAATAACTGAATTATGAGGGACCCGGAATGCCTTGTTTACGGATCATTAGAAAATGCATCGGCGTAAAAACAGCAGTAAGAAGTGGCAACACAAAAGTGTGTAAACTGTAAAAACGGGTTAATGTTGATTGGCCAACACTAGCACTTCCCCGTAATGACTCTACTAATGAAGACCCTACTAGGGGAATAGCTTCGGGTACGCCAGTTACAATTTTGACGGCCCAGTAACCGATTTGATCCCAGGGTAGGGAATATCCAGTTACACCGAAAGAGACGGTTAATACAGCTAGAATCACCCCAGTAACCCATGTCAATTCGCGAGGTTTTTTGAATCCGCCCGTAAGATAAACCCGAAATACATGCAGAATCATCATTAATACCATCATACTTGCTGACCACCGATGAACAGATCGAATTAGCCAACCAAAATTAACTTCAGTCATTATATATTGAACTGAAGAAAAAGCTTCTGTAACAGTCGGACGATAATAAAAGGTCATGGCAAAACCGGTGGCTACTTGAACCAAAAAGCGAGTCGGCGTGATTCCCCCCAAGCAATAAAATATATTCACATGTGGAGGAACATATTTACTAGTAACATCGTCCGCAATCGCCTGAATTTCTAGGCGCTCCTCAAACCAATCATATACCTTAGTGAGATAGGTAAGTCTTTTCAACTCCCTCTTCGTAAACTGTGCATGAGGCTTTTTCCTCACACAGCTTAAGCGAAGCCGTTTCAGCATCGCCAATGTTCACTAACCGTACGAATTTTACTAGCAATTAGTAGTTACTCAGGTTAAAAAACGTGGCAGATTCCCAACATCTCTTATCACTTAATGGGGAAAGGGGCTACTTATTCCCGGAAAAGTTGGAAATACAATTTACTTCGATCTCATGTTAGCTTCTATTTTTGAATCGAGACCCAGCAGTTCTAGCGTCGTGGGAAATCTCTTAATCTTATCGGCGTACCCCCTCCCCCTCCGATTTTTTTAGGGAAGGGGGGGGGGGGGTAGATAAATGAATAGACTTTATTTCATTTTGATCTGATTTTTTTTTGTATCAACAAAACCTTAGATTTTTACTATATTTCGATAAATTGTTTTCTAGGTAGAAAGCCGTAACGGGCGGGAACTCCTTCATAACCTCGAATCAAAATCCTACACAGTTCTTTTTTTCTCTACCTACATACTTTAGAAGTATGAGTAAAACATACTGCATTGATTATTTCTTGCTAAGGTACCGAGTTGCGGTATCAAATAACAACTTCGTGACAAAGTTTAAGTGGTAAATTGATGCAAATTAATCATAGTTTCAACTTTATACTAAATAGTAAACTCTCGCGTTTCAGGTGCTCATAACTTGACTGCTACCTGGCGAGATGCCGAGAATCTAATATTAATACTGAACTTTGTCTCAATAAAAGATTACTTATTTATTAAATCAAATTAATTGCAACGAATCACACACCCATATTATTGCTTCGTAAAAACAGTTAAAGTTCGCACGATTTAACTCCCGTTCTTAGTTTTGGTAAAATATCCACTTTTATTTATGAACCCTCAGCTATATTAGTTACGTCAGCGGGGTTCGAGGTTTCTTTACCAACTAATTGGAATACCATCCAATAAGACGGATAAGTTATAAATTTCCAGAATGGTAACTAGGAATACTGCAAATAAAGCCATGAAAAATCCCATCAGGGGGGTAGTCCCCCATCCGGGGGCAACCTTTCCATATTCTGAGTTAAGCGGCTTCAAAATGGTTCCCAATAAACTTATTTTGGGTTTACCCCTGGGGGTGTCATCAATAACTTTCGTAGCCATAGCGTTTGCTCAATTGATTGAAATATATTGACTTTGTATACTATTATAGCAACTGAAGTAAGGACGAACATCTTTCTGGATTACATGGCAATGGAAACCGCAACTTCGGTCGCTATCTCTATCTCCCGTTCACTCGTTAGTTTCACCGGTTACACTTTGTATACCGCCTCCGGTCAACCCGCCAGGGAGCTCAGAGACCCCTTTGAGGAACACGAAGATTAGTCGGACTGGTAGACCTTCCTTTCCAATTTTGAAAAGGAAGGTCTCTAATCAACTTTATTTTCCCTATAATCGTGACTTTGTGAAATATCTTTTGGAAAATAAGAATTAGGGAGAGCTCTCTATCTCCCCTTGCTAGGTACTTTTGGGGGCTCCCGAAAGAAGATGGCAAAAAATATTATACCTAAAGTTGCTACCAACAGAAATGTGTAAACCAGTGCTTCCATGGATTCGGCCGTAATAGTGGTATTAAGAGAAGATCTTTCATACTAATTGCGTTAAGGGAGACTTCTAATTCTTTCAAGTCTTCTTTACTTGACTTCGAAGTAATCAAAGTTAGTAAATCAATCTAGTAAATTAATAAATTTTAACAAAACATTATTTATTATTTTAGAACCCGGTGAATTTTTGTAACTAACCCAACAGAAGGGGTAACTCAACGGGGTAGATAAGAAGAAATTCTTTAAAGAGCTTGTCTTTTAGTACTTGGATCCCCCAACTTTTGAAATGCCCCGAATTCAACTTGAGCATCTAAGTCGGGATCGATACCAGCAAAAACGTCCCTGAACAAGGTTCTTGCACCGTGCCAAATATGACCAAAAAAGAAAATGAGAGCAAACGTGGTATGGCCGAAAGTGAACCAACCCCTCGGGCTACTTCTAAAAACACCATCTGATTTTAAAGTGGCGCGGTCGAACTCGAAGATCTCACCCAATTGGGCGCGCCTGGCATATTTTTTTACTGTAGCGGGATCACTGAAACTAGCACCATCTAGTTCACCACCAAAAAATTCTACGGTTACACCAACTTGCTCGACGCTGTATTTCGATTCCGCTCGTCGAAATGGCACGTCAGCTCTCACGACACCCTCGCCATCTACTAAGACGACAGGAAATGTTTCGAAAAAAGTTGGCATACGGCGTACAAAAAGTTCGCGGCCTTCCCTATCTTTGAAAATGGCATGACCTAACCATCCAACGGCTATCCCGTCGCCGTTGTCCATTGCACCTGCTCTAAACAATCCGCCTTTGGCGGGGTTATTACCGATGTAGTCGTAAAAAGCTAATTTTTCCGGTATTTTCAACCAAGCTTGGGATAGACTTAGATTTTCGGCTTTACTGGATCGTATTCGTCTCTCTATTTCTTGTTGAAAATACCCCTGATCCCACTGATAACGAGTAGGGCCAAACAGTTCGACTGGGGTAGCAGCAGAACCATACCACATGGTTCCGGAAACCACAAAAGCGGCAAAAAATACGGCAGCGATACTGCTAGATAATACGGTTTCGACATTTCCCATACGTAGAGCTTTGTATAACCGCTGGGGAGGACGGACGCTTAGGTGAAACAAACCGGCTAGTATACCTAAAACTCCCGCTGCTATATGGTGCGAGGCTATTCCGCCCGGTACAAATGGATCAAAACCTTCGGCTCCCCAAGATGGATCTATGGGTTCCACTTTTCCAGTTAATCCGTAGGGATCTGATATCCAAATACCGGGGCCAAACAAACCTGTTACATGAAATGCTCCAAACGCAAAGCAAAGTACCCCTGAGAGAAATAAGTGGATTCCAAATATTTTTGGTAAATCCAAGGATGGTTTTCCTGTGCGATCGTCTCGAAATAGATCTAAGTCCCAATACACCCAGTGCCAGATGGCGGCTAAAAACAATAAACCGGATAAGATGATATGAGCCGCAGCTACTCCTTCGTAACTCCAGATACCTGCGTCAGTTGCGGTGTCTCCGGTGATGCTCCAGCCTCCCCACGATTTTGTTATTCCAATGCGAGTCATAAATGGAATGACGAACATACCTTGCCTCCACATGGGATCAAGAACGGGATCCGATGGATCAAAAACAGCTAATTCATATGAAGCCATTGAACCCGCCCAGCCAGAGACCAAAGCAGTATGCATCAAATGTACGGAAATGAGACGACCAGGATCGTTTAATACGACGGTATGGACGCGATACCAAGGCAAACCCGTGAGAAACCCCTTTCTTGGATATTGGAGATAAGTGACTACTATGTAACTTTCTTGCAATATAGGCTTGCGTTATGAAATCTAAGAAGACCAAATAGAGAATATTGTACGAAATATATAAATTACTATCTTAGTTCGTTTTTAGATTAGAGGCAGCCCTTCTTCCCCTCTTTGTTCCACCTAATTGGTTGGTTCGTACAAAATACGTAGTAATGTGAGGTAAGCTAGTAATTTTTCTTTCAAAAATAGATGAAGGCATAGATATTTTAACACTTACGTGTTTTATATAACAATGTAGAGATTGGTCCCATCAGAACCTGTTAATATCTGCAAGAGGGTACGATTCCTAACCCATGTTATCTTTATCGAGTATGTTATAATAGAATAGAAGTTCTTTTCAATTTTACTTCTGCGTCCCCAATTTGGAGGTAGTTGCAATATCTATCGGTAGTTTTCATATGCCAATTGGTGTTCCAAAGGTGCCTTTTCGTCTTCCTGGGGAAGAAGATGCGGCTTGGGTTGACGTATAGTGCGACTCGTCAGGTGCGTTGAGCCGTGTGGAACCCGCCTTCGCCATCTCTCATCCGATTAACTTATCTTTACCTCGCTTGAATTTGACTAATCTATCGGTGGTCAAATGCGTGAGAAAAATCTGTTAATAGATTTAGTAGTCGTTAGAATCCACGGTTAGTTGGAATAAACAGATTGATTGGGCCCCGGTTACTCAACCCCAAGTGTCGATCGTAGCCAAAATGACTACGAAAAGAAGAAGATTGAATAGATTTCTACTTTGAATATATCAAGTAAAGTGTGGGAATAACTGCAAGGAAAGTGAAACTATTTGTCCTATATGTGCAAATAGTGGTCGGAACCCCGCCACCTCCGGGGTAGAAAATGAACCTAAAGATTCGCTGCCTAGAAAGAACTCAATCACAAACGGAAATGTATTGGTGCAAAAGAAAAAGGTTAACATACTGGAGTAAATTCACTGATCACCAGTTACAAAAAGGTTCAGCATGTGCGAAAACAGGGCCAGACAAACTTGAACCAGAGAAGCTAATACAGGTAGAGGTAGGATAAACAAAACTACAAAAAGGAAAAGAAGGAAAGAAGAATTCTTTGCCTACAATCATTTGACGTAGAAGCTATCAGAGCCGTATGTATCTAACGAAACCTATGCGGTTCCAGAGGGGGGGGGCGGCAGAATAGGAGTCGCGGAAACCTATCCCAATCAATCGACTTTATCGGGAAAGACTTCTCCTTCTAGGTCAACAAGTCGATGACGAAATTGCCAATCAGCTTATCGGTATCATGATGTATCTAAATGGGGAAGATCAAGCTAAAGATATGTACTTGTATGTAAATTCACCTGGTGGGGCGGTACTAGCTGGAACATCTACTTATGACGCGATGCAATTTGTCGTACCAGATGTACATACTATTTGCATGGGATTAGCTGCTTCCATGGGATCCTCCATTTTGGCTGGAGGGGAAATTACCAAACGTATAGCACTACCCCACGCTTGGCGCCAATGATTTGTACGGATTAAGACTCTGCCTTCGCCTAGTTGAGGTAACAATAGCATGGCAACTACTACTTGGCGACTCCTCCTATACACATCCAACTATGAAATAGTGAAACGCTGAGGAGGTGAAGTGAATCAAAATACAATTTTTGACTTGTAATGGATTCATTCCAGATCGAACTCGATATATCTTAGCGTCATAAATTGTATAAAATGTCCGATCTACATAATTTTATTATTTTCCGAAATTCAAGTTTTCTTCTTAGAAAACTTGGCGATCTCGATTCTGTTATCCATTGAGAGTATATATAGCAAACTCTGGGATTTGCTGGCGCGATGTAGCAACGGAACCATCGTAATACGTTTGAAAGAAAGGATGGTATAATCTTGCGATACTTCTCCCATAGCATTGCAAGAGTGAAGGGTTGGCAGCAAAGTAAATCTGTCTTTTAAGACGAAAAGTTAATGTTTAATTACTAGAAGCAGAATTTGTTGGCCTATCAGAGGTATAGCCGTATGCGAAAGGATTTGCTTGTACGGCTAAGTTTACTAGAGATTATCTAATTAGGGTAATGATTCATCAACCTGCTAGTTCGTATTATGATGGACAAGCGGGTGAATGCGTCATGGAAGCAGAAGAAGCATCAAAACTCCGCGATTGCATAACCAAAGTCTATGCTCGAAGAACTGGTAAACCTTTATGGATAATTTCCGAAGATATGGAAAGAGATGTTTTTCCGTCAGCAGAAGAAGCTCAGGATTACGGCGTCGCGGACCCTGTAGCGTTAGAAAATGCGTTAATTTGAGGGTTTCGATCAGTAGGAAGTAACTGACATTTGGAAGAAGAAATCAAACTCCTCTGTCTGATTCGATCATTTTTTTTCTTGTAATTTCACATCTATTTGTCTAGCCAGTTATTATTCTGTTCACTTGAATAATCAAATCTTCAAAATCTAGTCCCGTAGTTTCAACAAAAATCTATTCTGAAGATTGATTGTTGAATATTAAGTTGAAGCGTAGCAAATTGTCTCAAATGGTTGAGAATATTTCGAACCGAGTAAGATCTCTGCGTGTTTAAACGTGCCAACAAATCAACAACTAATTAGAGAAGCGAGACAACAACTAGGAGGTGGTACAAAATCCCCCGCTCTTCGGGGATGCCCTCAACGTAGAGGGGTTTGTACTAGGGTGTATGTGTGACTCGTTAGGATCGGAAACCTAAGACATTAGGGGATTTGACATCGTGAGACAATCCCCCTAATGAAGGGGCGACAAATCCATAATCCATCTGTTTTGATAAGAAACAGGAATTCGTGGTTAAAGTAGGTGTAAATCCGATCATTTTGATTTGGTACGATAAAAAATAATTGATGATTATAAAATTGAGTCATTAAGCAAAACCAAGTGAGTGGCATAAACTTCTAGATCTATTTTGCCAATCCCATTCTGGTGGCAATACGGGTCAACTGTTCCGCCAATCTCCAGCGTAAAATGCCGTTACTATACATGTGATTTCTCTTGAAGAAGAGAAAAAAGAAATGGAAGTGCAAAAGCCCAGTTTAATGGGCTGAGTTAAATATTGGGGATTATGCGACCCGCCGACAGCAATTTGGCTTCCCTTATCTTCAAAAAAACTTAGACTCCGGCATGTAGGAGAGACCCGGCTGCCAAAAAAGATTGACCACGGAAACATTGGAATCCATGACATCCCCGGTACATTGTACCGCTTATTCACAAATAAATAACTATGAATGAGGTGTACCGGAGTATTTACGGGAGGGAAAGTCGGAGTAGCAAAAGCCGACGGAATCTTCATTTCTCACATCAGATAAGAAAAAGCAGCAATTTGTTACAGCCGACAAGTTCTCGGAGAATTGTAAAGTAGAATGACCTCCTAAAAATTGAGATGTGCAATATGTTGCCGCACACGGCATAGTGAAAATAGAAATGTATTTCGATATCTTCCCCTTTTCGGAAGGAGGGGGGGGGGGGTACGTTTTGGCGTGATGCGACATGTCAATGTCTAAAAGTTGATAACTTGAAATAGGATATATTGAAATAGAACTATTTGAGGGAGTGGCGGAGCCCAGAAATAAATGGATTTTTCAGAGAGAATACAATTTTTGCGAGGCTATACGTATAATGACCAGAGTGAAACGAGGATCCATAGCTCGGAGATATCGCAGAGGCGTTCTCAATTTTGCATCCGGGTTTCGAGGGGCTCATTCAAGATTATTCAGAGCAGCGAAACAGCAAGAAGGAAGGGCATTAGCTTGCGCTTATGTAGATAGAAACAATCGTAGAAGAAAATTTCGTCGTCTGTGGATCGTTCGGATTAATGCAGCAGCGCGGAAAAATGGAATTACGTACAGTTCGACGATTCATAATTTGTTTGATAATCAAGTTTTTCTAAATCGCAAAACACTCGCGCAAGTAGCTACTCCAGACGCTTACTGCTCTTCCAAGCTCGTAGAAACAATGAATTGTTAAAAAGATTGACATGCAACGATAGGCCTCTCCGCATTAAACGGAGAGGTCGTAGGTAAAATTAAGAATGAATGAATTCTCGGATCTATCACAAGCAGGAGGAAAGAGTAAAATCTAAACGGACGGCCAGACTATCTCCTAGATATTATTTTGCTTGAACTTAGATATTTTTAATCCCATTTTTTTTGCTAAATATTTTTAGCTGCTGAATTAAAAAATTTTCCGAAATTAAATTTTAAAAGTTCCTCAACTTTCGCTATTTGAGAAGGGTAGCGAAGCCAAAATACGGGCTCTCTTTATAGCAGTAGCTATCGAACGCTGCTGTTTCGAGGTTAATCTATTCATCCGCCTCGATAAGATTCTTCCCTGTTCACTGACGAATCTACGAAGTAGACTTGTATTTTTATAATCAATAATTTCATCAGAGCGGATAGACGGAGAACGTCTACGGAGAGATCGTTTAAATTTATTCATGATATTTTTTTATGACTACTAATACACATCAATATTGATTACTTACCAATTAAAGAAAGATAACTACTTATTTTTTTAATTCTTTATGAAAAGTATGTTTGCGGCAACAAGCGCAAAATTTCTTCAATTCTAAACGAATAGGTGTGTTACGGCGACTCTTACGTGTAGTGTATCGAGAAATACCCTTGGATTTGTCGCCAGCATCTTTGCAGGTACAGATTGTACATGCTAAACCAATGGTCACCCTCGCATCTTTTCTTTTAGTCATAAATTTAGTTGTTTCATAGTGGGAGAAGTTTTTCTTTTTTAGTAGAAGGGTCGCAAGTAGATCCAAATCTGTTTGAACGGATTACTTGCGAAGTTTCAACAATGAAGTTTCGATGTTAGCCGCCCTCATCAGTAACTCGGTTACGTGCTAGTACTTTCGTCAGACGTGAAAGTATTTTATTTTTTTGCTTTGTATGGTCCCTATTTAATTAGTTTTTTATATTAAAAAAAGGGAAATAATAAAGCATCTGGGAAGAAACGATTAATTTCTATTAAAGAACCAGCCAACAAGCCAAACCATATTGCAGCTACAACAGGGGCCGTGGAAAGGTATATCTTCACATATTGCATCAAAAACCCTCCTTATTTTTTAATATTCTCTTACTGTGTCTCTTATTCTTTATCCTTCTTCTACTTTTTCATCTTACTTTAAAAAAACCGACTATTTCTAACTTCTGAATCAATTTTTTTGGTAGGAGAAACTGGATAAACTCGGAGTGCTCAATATTGGTGATACTAATACCGGCAGTAGCAACGGGAAAATAAGAAGAAAGAAGAGTAAGAATTGGACGGAGTGTCAGGATAGAATTATCCGTCAAAAAGAAATGAATTTTTATTTTATTAGTAGCCGGTATCTACAATTATTGGTTATAATAAATTCAATAAAGAAAGGTGGGATCGACGATGGCGATCCCAAATCAAGATTAGTAGGGATGTGACGCAGCTCGGTAGCGTGTTTGTTTTGGGTACAAAATGTCGCAGGTTCAAATCCCGTCATCCCTATTTATTCTTTTATCCAAGCACCAAGCTTTTGGAGTAGGATTTCTCATATTAACAAATTGACTTCTGTCTTCTCTTTTTTCATAGGAAAAAGAGATTAGATTCCCAATTTTTGCTTCCTCCTCGCGAACGAAGTGGGAAAGGGGAGAGGAGGGAGCTGATTCATTTATTTCCATTTTTTTTTCATATATAAATCTATATGAAAGGGGAGGCGCCTTTAGTTCAGTTCGGTAGAACGCGGGTCTCCAAAACCCGATGCCGTAGGTTCGAATCCTACAGGGCGTGTCTATTACCGTCTACCCAGGATTTTCTACTAAAAAGAATGTGTGTCGAATACAAAATACCTAAAACCCGGAGGCAGCAGATTTGCTGTCAACGAAGCATACCCAAAGATTTCCAAATGAATCTTTTCCTTTTTTACTCTTTGATTCTGTTTAATAAACATCTCGTTTGAGATGCCCCAATTATTTGATTCTACCGAATATCCAATTGGTCACCGCGTCTATATTGTGGATATGCGGTTACAAATAATCCAGCTAGGGTTATTGGAATTAAACCCGACACAATTCCTGATAATAATGCTTCAACCATTCTAGTTTGTAAATATCTAATTTAACTACTTACCGAAGTTGATTCTCGCGTCAGTCAACTGAATAGTATTTGGTAGGTACGACGAATTAGTAGGTGCTTTGTTGGGGACCCCCCCTTCTCTCTTATATCTAGGTTCTCTATGAGAATACTAATTCACAGAATCTGAATCTTGTTCAATCCAACAAATAAAGCTAAAGTGAAAGCTAATACAGATGTCAAAAAGGCGAAGTAACTTAATAGAGTGATCATAAATTTGAATATCAAATTAGCTGGCAAATGGGTTAGTATACGAGATTTCCTCGAGTAGTTTATCACCCTGAAGTACTGAATCAAAGCTGTTTACCCAAATGTACTAAATCAAGATTGACTGATAACGTTTACCGAATTTATGGATTTAGTTTATTTGGTCCTATTTAATTAGTAGGCAACCGCATAAAAAGTACCTCTAAATCGATTAACTAATCGATTTAGAATTGCTGGAGAAGTCTCCTTTCTATTTTCTAACTATCCCCATGTTTCCGGCATAACTAGCCTTTTGATCGAAGATTAGTAGGCGTAGGCTTAATCGAAATTAGTAACTATCCATACACGCCGAGAGACGAAGGCGAGCTGTAAAAAAACGGAGCCATAGGGGAGATTATACCTCCGCGCCAACAACCCCCCGCATGGGTCCGAAACTGGTGAATATTTTCTAGCTACTTTGGTCTAGGGTAAGCAGCTACTACCAAAACTCCCACAAGTTTCAAAGACTTCACTTGTGAAGACTGAGGAACCTTGCCGCATAAAAGGTGGGGTAGCTATACTGAACCAGTATAATTTGGATATACCCTGGGTATAGAAGTGACATCCTAATTAGGTTCAGGTCCCGTTTGAAAAGGTTTATTGGTAGATTCCGCATCTTTTAATCCTTTTTTTTTATTGGGAAGCAATCCCTTTTAGTATTACAAGATAGATATAGATAAATAATACGGAGCTGAACATGTCTGGGAATACAGGAGAACGCCCTTTCGCTGACATAATTACTAGTATTCGATACTGGGTCATACACAGCATTACTATACCCTCCCCGTTTGTTGCAGGCTGGCTGTTTGTCAGTACAGGTTTAGCTTACGATGTTTTTGGAAGTCCTCGTCCAAACGAATATTTTTCAGAGAGCCGACAAGAAGTTCCCCTAGTAACTGGCCGCTTCGATTCGCTGGAACAGGTCGACGCATTCACCAAATTCTTTTAGGAGAACTACTATCAATGGCTTTAGATAAAACTTATCCAATTTTCACTGTTAGATGGTTAGCCGTTCACGGCTTAGCTGTACCTACAGTTTTTTTCCTGGGATCCATATCAGCTATGCAATTCATTCAGAGATAGTTTTTAGTGAGCTTCGAATTTATGACGCAACCGAACCCAAATAAACAGAGTGTAGAATTGAATCGTACAAGCCTTTATCGGGGATTATTATTGATTTTCGTACTTGCTGTTCTATTTTCTAATTACTTTTTTAATTAGAAGCTAGAAAGAATTGTCCGAAAGAGGATAAGGTCCTAATTATTTGTGACTGTTCATGTTTTGAGTCGGGACCAGATGATGAAGCCAAAGAAGCAAGGGGTAAGGAGGTGGGTGGCGCAGATGACAAATACCACTGGAAGGATTCCCCTATGGTTAGTAGGTACTGTAGCCGGTACACTTGTGATAGGTTTGTTAGGCATATTTTTTTATGGAGCTTATTCAGGGTTGGGGTCGTCTCTTTGATAATGACTGCCGTCTGATCGAGAAAATTTTGCCAATCGAATTAGTCACCTCTATTCTCCCTTTATTGAACGAAGGGGGGGGGGGGGGGGGGGGGGGGTACAAAAAAAGGCGATTCAATTCAATATCTAACTAGTTAGATACTTATAGACTAGCTTCGCGATGCATTATTAAAATAAATAGGTCGATCGATTCTTCAGAGAAAAAAGAATCGATCGAGGTTAGAAATGACGACTGGGGTAAATAATTAATTCTAAAATTAGAATTATATTCTATAATATTACATTATAGAATTAGTTTAGTCTGATGAGGGGGGAGGCTAGTTCAAAATACTCGGATTAATCAACAGGTTTCCGAGGACGGTTTCTAGTTTGACAAACTGAAAGGAGGAGCTCTTTTCATTTTCATTTTTTCCTAGTGGTAATCTTTCTAATTAATCTTATCCGTATTTATGGCCTACCTACCACTACTGCATCTTCCGTACTCCAAGTTAGACTTAATAAAGTTAAACTAAGAAAATGGACGACAAACAATTAGATTGATTGCGTCAGACAAAACCAATATTGATGCAACCAATACCTCGCATGTGATTATCAAACCCTTGACTAAAAGGGAGGGACGATTGGAAAATTTTCCCCCACACGCAATTATGAATCGGATTATCTAGCCGCGGAATGGATAAAAGAGGGAGGTAAACAATCAGAAATTCATTTCTGCCAGCTGCACTTTTTCAAATTGTTTCTTCTTAAGCACGAGGAAAATCTGTGCCAAGACAACTGACACAAAAAAAGCTATGAGACCTCGAATACGTGATGGGTCCTGGAGTACAATTTCGATTTCTTCCTGACCAAATCCTCCAACATTGGGATTATTGGTTAATGGCTGATCAGCCTTAACAAACTCGCCTTCTGACACAACGAGTTCGAGACCGGGAGGGACAGTATCAGTTGTTTCACGACTACCAGATGACTCTTCAATAGTGATTTCGTATCCACCCCTTCCCTCTTTGCGTACAATCCTATTTATCTTTCCTGTTACTGAGGCGGTATAGACCGTATTATTGCTTTTGCTCCCATCTGGATAGATTTGTCCTCTACCCCTATTTCCTCCAACATAAATAGGATATTTTAGAAAATGAGCTTCCCTGTTAGTACCAGGATCTGGCGATAGAATAGGAAATGTGATTTCGCTGTATAATTTGCCCGGAACTGGTCCTACGACGATTACATTTTCTTCACCGGGACGGTAACTTTGAAACGACAATTTTCCCAACTTCTCCTTCATTTCAGCTGGAAGGCGGTTAGGGGGAGCCAGTTTAAATCCCTCGGGTAGAATTAAAACAGCACCGACATTCAATCCCCCTCTTTTTCCGTTTGCAAGTACTTATTTTATCTACATATCGTAGGGAATCTTAACAACTGCTTCAAATACACTATCGGGAAGAACGGATTGCGGGGCCTCAATATCCACAGGTTTCTTGGCTAGGTGGCAATTGGCGCATACGATACGCCCTGTAGCTTCTCGGGGGTTCTCATAATTTTGTTGTGCAAGAATCGGATATGCATTTGATACAGATAAACAATTTAATTCACCGAAACTTATTAATATCGCAAGTGCAAGTGACTGAATCCAACACGTTTTCATCCAGTTATTCGTAATTATTCTTTGCATAGATTGATTAGTAGTCTCAAATCTTTGTACAAACGGATTACTTGTTGATACCGCTTGATAACAAATCATCTCTTCTTGTTCTAATTCTTTTCCCTTTTCTTCCATATTCGATCATTATTAGCAGATGCCAATCGAGAGAAGAGATTGAAACTGATCCCGAAAATGAGCAGGTCTAGCCTACTAAATTTAGATTTGGAAAGGTGGTTATTACCCACTCATTGTATGATAAGTTGCTACAATCGAAGGGGATGTACGATTCAAGTGACGAAAAATCCAATATTTGAATACCGTATCTAAAATAACTGGAAAGGTTGAAACAAGGCGAGAAATTACATATTTATCGGGGATTAAGCCAAAATGTTCGAAAAGCGTGCCTATGACTATTTCCCAACCATGGGGCGAGTGGAACCCTACACATAAATCAGTTAATGAAAGAATGGAAAACGCTTTCATTGTGTCATTCAAACTATAAAATAACTCCTGAATCCGGGAATTTGAAACTGCAAGTCTCTTTCGACCCGTTATAAAAAAAGGAGCTAGGGTGGCAATACTAATTAAATCAGTTACTAGCTGGATCAGTAGCTGAATGTTGAGTTCGTCATACGCTGCTGCCAACTGAGTAGTCTTGTCATATGCATCTGCATCAAAATTTTGCAACTGCGTATCTGCGAAGCATTCAGTCGCGTTATCTAACCGGAGCAATGCCTCTGCTTCTCGTAGTTGCTTCAAAGCCCTTTGTTCTTGAAAAGTATTGATAAATACCTGAGTTTGAGTAATGTCCCACCAACCCCTAATCCAAGACTCTAAAAACCAGTTTTTGAAACTTATTGGAATCGTGAGGGGTAGAAGCAGGAAACACCCAACATATTCAAGGGAGACTAATGCTTGGTTTCTAGTTAAGTCAAAATCATTACGTACCAACACACCTGATTGATTTGTCAACTCCGCCCCGAACCTCGATAAAGTGCGAGTTACAGAACGAGGCACCAAACTAATTGACTCATAAGCCGACGGAGAATTTGCTAATTCGTAATTAAATGATTTTTCAGTCACTTTTTTGATAGTTTGACACGGAAAAAAGTTTATGGACCAACGCGCCCTCTTTCCGTCCAACTCATTTAAAGTTGCTTCAATCCAAGCTAATTTTCTATTTCTCCTTTTTATACCATCCAACTTATAAAAATCGCGGAAAGAGAAATCAGTTTCCAATTTGTCTTCTGAGAAGTTAACCAATCTTCCTCGATTATTGGTAGTTTCATCACGCATGCAGCACCTTTGATGAAAGTTTAGAAATAGATTTTGGAAAAGCAAAATATCTGGAAGATTTGGAAAGAGAAGATTCAAGCAATTTTTTGTAAAAGAGTTGCTTGCACAATAGCATCTAAGTAGTAACAATCGGAATAGTTTCGTTCCGAAAACAGGTCTCAGGTCTCTTTGCATTCCCAACATAGATGTACTAAATCTGTGCTCTAAGAGACTGCAATATATTAGATATCTAGATCTCCTGGATGCTGTGTTCGCGGGCATTGCTGCAGCCCGTGACAACTCGTCCGGTGTTGAGGGGGATGATTCTATCTGTACGAAAGGCGGGGAGTCGTCGATTAGGGGTTGTAGCCGCTTACTAGCTTCATAAGCTCTACTCGAGGAACGATGTGGAGTACTAAGAAACCATCGAATCATCTTTTGTTTCCAGCAATGTAATCGCATATATGAACTGTAACTATCTACTAATCAGGAGAGGGAAGCAAGCGAAGTATGAGACTAATCAGCTTCATTTATTGGGCTATTCTTTTCTGGGACCCCTCTCCCCCTGAAATATATTTTTCCCGCCGCTCCGACGACCTTACATTGATTTGTAAGTCATCCGGTTCTGAAACTCAATAACTTTTAAAAACCTTCAATCGATACACGCGGGAAACGAGCAAGTTCAGCAGCTTTTTCTTCTATATCTCCCGAAGTTAAATTCTCACCGATCCTAGTTAGTGGAAGATTTTGGCGACCCCTCAATTTCAAGTAAAGAATCCGACGCGGGTAAAAACCTTCCCTACTTTCCAACCCGACCGCCTCTACGTCTTTTAGTACAAATCGAATCCGAATGCGACGATTATTTCCGGGAAAGCCCCACCGAAATATTGAAGAGAATCCTTCTCGCTTATCAAACAAGTTGTACCCGCCGCCCACGTTCCAAAACGCAGTACAACACAAATACAGCCCCAAAAATAGGCCTGCGACTCCGTAGAAACACATTACAATACCTTGTGGAATGAAAAAAATGTGTTCAGATGAAAGTCCGGGGATAAGATCTTCGCCGACATAGCTGGAAAATCCCACCAGTAAAAAACCTGTTGCACCGCAGACAAGGATACAGGCCCAACATGAATTCGCAATTGTACGGGAGCCCTTTATAAAATCTACTTGGATCCATTTGGAGCGACAATTCATTACTATTTCCTCACAGATTGCATAATAAATGGATTAGTCATTTTGTCATCAATTTTGTTTTTCCTATTTCTTATTTAGCTCATTACTTCCGCTTCTTCTTGATATATTTACGCTTAAAGGTGAAGTACCAAAATGGAGTTCAAACATATGGGATAGTTATCTTTGAGTAACACATCTTGTTAACATTAACAAGTAATCAATCTATATCTCACTTTTTTATAAAATGAAAATGAGACATAGATTGATTGAGGCGACATTCTTAAGATTATCGGGTAATTAAACAAGAATAACCACAAAGAAGGGGGGGGGGGGGGAAATTTTATCACGATTAATTATTAGCTGAAATTAGACTTTGAATTCAATTGATATCACGAAGTCAACGAGCAGGTTACTCCGTTTCCAAGAAATAAGAGAGATAGAATTATAGGATTTCATCCCGTTCTATATATAGAAATGAGATAGCCATTGTAACTGCTGGAAATACCAAACCAACTAGGGGTACAAAAATAGAGGGTAGATAAGATGCTACCATGATGAAATTACCTCAGCCGTAATAAAGTAGGGAAGAACTCTAGTTATACAATCATATATCTCTGTATCGCTCCTCTTTCTACTATCTAATGATATTCCTTTTGTTCCATAAAAGGAAGGGGTTTTCATTGGAGTAATCTAATTTGGATTTTTCCATTTCTCGGGGAGGGAACGAGTACGCAAATACCAAAAGGTCACAAATATATCCTTTTTTATTACAGAAAAAAACGAGAATAACGATTCGTTCCACATCTATTACTAACATGGGGGGGGGGGGTAAGATGCGGCGCGATTTTGAAAAAGAGAGAGAGAGAGAAGAAAATCCAGGACAAATTCAATCTCTTTTATAAGGAGCTGATGTATGAAGTTCAGATATTTCGCCCAAGACACCTTTTGAGAGATTACGTGGAACGATTAAATCGAGTAGCCCATTATCAAATAAGGACTCAGCTGCTTGAAAGCCCTCAGGTATCTTTTGACGCGATGTTTGTTCAATTACCCTTTTACCAGCGAATGCTGTATACGCTTTGGACTCGGCAATAATTATATCCCCTAACATGCCAAAGCTCGCAGTGACACCCCCAGTGGTTGGATAGGTAAGAATCGATATATGAAGTAATTTTTTTTGAACTTGATGAATTTGCAAGACGGAAGAGATTTTAGCCATTTGCATCAAGCTCAACGTTCCTTCTTGCATACGCGCTCCCCCAGAGGCACAAATTAAAACCAATGGCAAAGATTTGTCCGCAGCATATTCGATTAGGCGAGTAATCTTTTCACCCACAACGGAGCCCATACTTCCTCCCATAAAGTGGAAATCCATAACACCAAGTGCGATAAGTGTTCCATTTAGATATCCTATACCTGTTTGAACAGCATCAGTTAAACCCGTCTTTTCTTGAGAAATAGCTAAACGATTCTGATAAGAATCCTCGTCAAAAAAATCTAAAACATCCTTTGTGGTCATGTCTTCATCCATGGGAATCCATGTGTTACGATCAACTAAAAGTTCGACCCTTTCCATACTATTCATTGGAAGATGATAACCGCATTCTTCACAAACACTTTTATTCTGTCTCAAAAATTTGACATAAAGCATGTTTCCGCAGTTATCGCATCGAGTCCGTAATCCTCTATTCGTGTTAATACTTATCCGCTTCTCTCTTTCTTTTTCATTTGAGATAGAGCCTCTGGTAGCTTCTTCGGGGAAAGCTCCAATCAATCCACCAAATTTGCGCCTACCTTCAAACCAATTTGTTACAGACGTAAAAATCTCCTCATCTGTTGTTTTCTTTTAGCCCATGGAATAAATAAAATTCAAATAGATTTCCTAGTTTATTATGAACTTTTTTCTTCTAGGTTTTAGTAAATCGGGACCAAATCTAAGTTTGCTGATCTAATGAAGAATTGATAATCGACTAGTTACCTATCAAATCAATCGTATTGTAAGTCTTTGATTTGTATTATCCAACGGGAGACGTGCTATGAAACTAAACAAAGGAAAACTATATCTGATAAACATTGATCATTGGGTTTAATTTTGGATTACTCATTCCTATTGCGTAATCTTTGTCTTCTTTTAATATGAGTTGGTGGGGATTCGAACCCCCTAATTCACATCTTGAGACTATGTGTTTCCTAGTTTCCATCATTAATTAACCAACTTTAATATTCCTTACTATATAAGGAGTATGGGGGAGGTGAACTCCTTACCGATACTCCTTATATGTCTTACAACTGTTGCGAAGCAGATACGAGTAGGGTAGCAAGTAACTATGAAACTTCCAATCTATTTACAACGTATCAATTGTATCAAATTCAAATTTGATTGCTTTCCATATCTCGCATGCGGCAGCCAATTCCGGACTCCACTTACTAGCTTCACGAATAATCTCATTACCTTCACGGGCGAGGTCGCGACCCTCATTACGAGCCTGTACGCAAGCTTCCAATGCGACTCGGTTGGCTACTGCGCCTGGCGCATTTCCCCAAGGATGTCCTAAGGTTCCTCCGCCGAACTGTAATACGGAATCGTCCCCAAAGATTTCGGTTAAAGCAGGCATGTGCCAGACGTGGATACCCCCTGAAGCTACGGGTAATACACCCGGCATAGATACCCAATCTTGGGTGAAATAGATACCGCGGCTACGATCTTTTTCAATGTAATCGTCGCGAAGTAAATCGACGAAACCAAGGGTAACTTCTCGTTCCCCTTCCAGTTTGCCTACTACAGTTCCAGCATGTATATGATCTCCGCCGGACATACGTAACGCTTTGGCCAATACACGAAAATGCATACCGTGATTTCGTTGCCTATCGATCACAGCATGCATCGCGCGGTGAATATGAAGAAGCAGTCCATTATCTCTGCAATAATAAGCTAAGCTGGTATTTGCAGTAAACCCTCCGGTTAGGTAGTCATGCATGACAATTGGTGCACCCAACTCCCTAGCAAAAACAGCTCTTTTCATCATCTCCTCACATGTACCTGCAGTGGCATTTAAGTAATGCCCTTTGATTTCTCCCGTTTCAGCCTGGGATTTGAAAAGAGCTTCTGCCACAAATAGGAAACGATCTCTCCAACGCATGAATGGCTGGGAATTCACATTTTCATCATCTTTCGTGAAATCAAGTCCGCCACGAAGGCATTCGTAGACGGCTCTACCATAATTTTTGGCAGACAAACCCAATTTTGGCTTGATTGTACATCCCAATAGGGGACGTCCATATTTGTTCAATTTATCCCTTTCAACCTGAATACCATGAGGCGGTCCGATGAAAGTTTTAGAATAAGCGGGAGGAATTCGAAGGTCTTCCAAGCGTAGAGCGCGCAGAGCCTTAAATCCAAAGACATTACCTACTATGGAAGTGAATAAATTAGTAACAGAACCTTCTTCAAATAGATCCAAAGGATAAGCTACATACGCGATATACTGATTTTCTTCCCCAGCGACGGGTTCGATGTCGTAGCATCGGCCCTTGTAACGGTCAAGACTAGTCAACCCATCTGTCCATACAGTGGTCCACGTACCTGTGGAGGATTCTGCAGCTACCGCAGCTCCAGCTTCTTCAGCCGGTACTCCAGGTTGTGGGGTCATTCGAAATGCTGCTAAGATGTCGGTATCTTTGGTTTTGTATTCGGGGGTGTAATAAGTCAATCGATAATCTTTGACACCAGCTTTGAATCCAACACCCGCTTTAGTCTCCGTTTGTGGTGACATTGGTTTGTTCCTCCCTATGACTAAATTAATAAATCTTGCAAATATGAGATCTGCTCGGCATAGGTAGAGTATTTCGACGTGAAACGCAAAGTGGATATAGTTCAACCCACGCATGATACTTATACCTGTCAAACCTCCATTTCGAGCATGGAACATTATCATTCTATATCGAGTCTCATGCGGGGTGCAACTAATCAATATGTTTCCTTGTAAAAATTGTTAGAAAGCATCGTTTCGTCTCATTCCGATACATTGACTAGGGAATCTCCTGGCGGTTAGACTATTCAGTGGAATAGAAACTACCTAATTGCCAATCCCTCCGTTTAGCAGTCAATCTTATTTGACAAATAAAAAAGAGAAAGATAGAGGAAGCAAAACGTGCACCCTAATAGTGACTATCCAATGGATAAGTGCAGATTCCAGTTTCTCGATCGTATACGAAACAAGAGAAGGGGTCTACTTCATCCGCAGTGCAGTCTCCCCCCTTCCTTCTCCCCCATCTCATTTATCTATAGCTACATCTGCGAAACAGGTTGAAATACAGGGAAATGAGTGGGAAGGAGGCGATTGAATTCTCCTATGCCGCAACCCGCTCGATGCTAAGATACAAAATATTTCTACCGATTCAGTAATCAAATAGAGATAATACACCGAGATACTATAGTTATGAAAACCAGTTCCCTCTCTTTCGAAATTTCTGAATTGGTGGAAAAAAATGTGGGTTACATCACTCAGATCATTGGACCAGTGTTGGATGTGGCTTCCTCGCCAGGGGAGATGCCTAATATCTACAACTCACTAGTAATTAGGGGGCAAAATCCAGCCGGTCAACAAATTGATGTTACTTGTGAAGTACAACAATTATTAGGTAATAATGAAGTACGAGCCGTAGCTATGAGTGCTACAGACGGTTTGACGAGAGGTATGGGTGCTATTGATACGGGAGCTCCCCTCAGTGTTCCCGTTGGTGAAACTACTCTCGGCCGAATATCCAATGTCCTTGGTGAACCCGTAGATAATTTGGGTCCCGTTCGAAGTAGTGCAACATCTCCAATTCACAGGTCCGCCCCGGCATTTACCCAGCTAGATACCAAATTATCGATTTTTGAAACGGGTATAAAAGTTGTAGATCTTTTGGCTCCATATCGTAGAGGCGGGAAAATTGGGTTATTTGGTGGGGCTGGAGTTGGAAAGACGGTCCTTATTACGGAATCAATCAATAATATTGCGAAAGCTCATGGAGGTGTATCTGTATCTGGCGGGGTAGGAGAACGCACACGTGAAGGTAATGACCTTTACATGGAAATGAAGGAATCAAAAGTTATTAATGAACAAAATATTTCTGAATCAAAAGTAGCTTTGGTTTATGGTCAGATGAATGAACCACCTGGAGCTCGTATGAGAGTCGGCTCAACCGCTCTAACAATGGCAGAATACTTCCGAGATGTTAACAAACAGGATGTACTCCTATTTATTGACAATATTTTTCGCTTCGTTCAGGCGGGATCAGAGGTCTCGGCGTTACTGGGCCGGATGCCTTCCGCCGTGGGTTATCAACCGACCCTAGGTACAGAAATGGGATCATTGCAGGAAAGAATTACTTCCACTAAGGAGGGATCAATAACTTCCATTCAAGCTGTTTACGTACCTGCGGATGATTTGACCGACCCGGCTCCCGCCACGACATCTGCACACTTAGACGCCACTACTGTACTTTCAAGGGGATTAGCAGCGAAAGGTATCTACCCAGCGGTAGACCCGCTGGATTCGACCTCGACTATGTTACAGCCTTGGATTGTAGGCGAGGAACACTATGAGACGGCACAGGGGGTTAAGCAGACTTTGCAACGTTACAAAGAACTTCAAGATATTATAGCTATTCTCGGACTAGACGAGTTATCTGAAGAGGATCGACTGACAGTAGCTAGGGCTCGAAAAATAGAACGTTTCTTATCACAACCTTTCTTTGTGGCGGAAGTTTTCACCGGATCTCCGGGTAAATACGTCAGTTTATCGGAAACCATTAAGGGTTTTCAAATGATTCTTTCTGGGGAGTTGGATACTCTTCCCGAACAAGCTTTTTATCTGGTTGGCAATATCGACGAAGCTACCGCAAAAGCTGCGGCTTTACAAACGGAGGGTCAATAAAAGAGATGACACTGAATCTCCGCGTAATGGCCCCTAATCGAATAGTTTGGAATTCCGAGGTTTGGGAAATTGTTTTATCCACTAATAGTGGTCAAATTGGTGTATTACCCAATCACGCACCACTTCTTGCAGCGTTGGATATGGGAGTTTCGAAGATACGTCATGATGGGCAGTGGTCTGCAATGGCATTAATGGGTGGCTTCGCTATGATAGACAATAATCAGATAACAATATTAGTTAATGAAGCGGAGATAGCTGCCGAAATTGATCCTGACGAAGCTCGAAAAACTTTTCAGACAGCTCAGGCTGACTCAGCTAAAGCAGAGGGTAAGAAAAGGGTAATAGAGGCCAACTTGGCATTTAAAAGAGCAAAGGCCAGATTAGAAGCTTCGATTGTAGCTTAGCGAGTTTTTTCTCATCCCGAAAGCACTAGATGCTTCGACAGTCTGAAAAAAATACTATCACGACATGCACAGAAACCCCTGCTTCGATGTATTTCATATGCAGTAAAACTTATTAGATACTAACAATTTAACCATCACGGTATCTAGTAAGTGTTACCTACTATTGGATTCGAACCAATGACTCTCGCCGTATGAAAGCGATACTCTAACCGCTGAGTCAAGTAGGCTGTCAGTAATTAAATTGATAAACCTACACGCCTTCTTATCTAGGTGTGTGATTTACGTGGAACATATAGATATCTTCATTATATCCAAAGAAGTAGCTGAACACAACTGCATGTTTCACTACCTAATGAAAATTAGATCCCATACATATATATGTATATATATGTATCTTCCATTTTCAAACAAGTTTGTTGACTTGACAAAAATTGATTGATACCGATGAAATCCTTTCATATAGGATTAGATGTATCCGGGGATACAGCTCAGCGGTAGAGCACTTCGTTTGCACATGCGCCGATGTCTCTTTCTTTTTTTGAAAATATTTGTTTTGAGAAGATTTGTCGAAACCTAACGACTCATGCAAAACTATGCATGATAATTTTTTGTCTAAATTGCAATAAGGAATACAAAAGAACAGTAGCATGACAGCTAAGTTGACTGGAAGAAGTCACCCCCTCAAAGGGGATATGGCAAATAAGTGGTTTATCCGATGCTACTACTGGTGGGGACAACGCGAGCACCCCGGGACAAATCTCCTCCTCGTCTCACGACCTTTCGGGTGGAGAAAGTGTCGTATACTCCTTCCAAGCGACAGGGAATATTTGATATTGTGCGGGGGGGGGGGGGCTGTATCCCCAGAGGCAAACCTGTGTCAACATTATGTTAGTAATCTTCTCAAGATACTTCGGGATTGATTGCCTGATTTAGTTAATTTTCCATTACGAAGTTTCTTAAATAAGTTTTTCGTGAGAAGTAGCTCAGGCATATGGAACCCCCCTTCCCTGAAAAAAAAAAAACAAGGTTGGTGCATCAGCAACTGTTTGTTTTTCCAAATTAGATTTGGGAGCAGCTGGTAAGGGAGCCCCATGCCGTAAAAACGGCATGTTGGATTCGCCAAGCAGTTCAGAAAGTCAGGAAGGTTTTTCCATATTCCGACCTGCACGACCGAAAATGTCTACGGTTCGAACCCGTATAGTCCCAACTAAAAGAAAGAGGAGTAGAAGATTGCTAGCATACCGTATATCTATTCAATCAATATCAATCTAAATTATCTACTTCAATGACTATTTTATGAAATCTAAATTAGTGAGCTTTCTATCTATTTCTAAAAAAAAAAATAGTCAGTTCTTTGATTCAGTTAATCAATAACTGGATCGAGAAAATATAGGCGCAAGCAATTTGTTAAAATTATGAATTACTCAATCTTTCTATTTTTTACTAGGGAAGAAGCGATATTGCCACTCTCAAAATAAGAGGCTAACCCCTTTATTTGTTTTTTATCAAAGGGGTAACTTAACTACTAATATAGCCAAACTAAATTTTCGACTTACTTCCCTGAATGAATTATATGTGCTAAACCTTTCCAGTATGACAAGACAACGGCTACTTCTCATTTGCCTACCCTAGGTTAATCCCATTTTATCCATTTCCAAATTTACCAACTAGAGAAAATTAAGGCGAGAGGGATATGCAAATGTTTTCGCTCCACCAATATGACCCTTTCTGGATTTTTCTATCGGTATCTATATCTATTCCTTATTTAGCTTCCTCGATTTCTGGATTTGTTGCCCCCACTCGAAAAGAACCGGAAAAGTTAACAAATTACGAGTCGGGTATTGAACCGAAGGGAACTACTTGGATCCAATTTCAGATATGTTACTACATGTTTGCTTTAGTTTTCACGGTCTCCGACGTCGAAACCATATTTCTTTATCCCTGGGCTGTATCTTTTAGAGAATTGGGACTATTTGCTTTTATCGAAGTGATCATCTTTATCTTTATACTAGTAATTGGTTTGGTTCACGCATGGCGAAAAGGAGCATCGGAATGGTGTCAACCTCCGAACATTGGGTTGAAGGTGGGGTAGATGAGATTGAACCCTGCGGCGTAAAGATCCCCCTGAATTCGGTAGAGCCGTTGCTCCCTGAATGGGGTGTGTCAAATTCAATCTTTTTAGCTAATACCGGTGATTTTTCCAATTGGTCCAGACTTTCTAGTTTGTGGCCACTTCTATATGGCACCAGCTGCTGCTTCATCGAATTTGCCTCCCTAATTGGTTCACGATTTGATTTCGACCGGTACGGTCTAGTACCTAGATCCAGTCCTAGGCAGGCAGACCTAGTTGTCACGGCCGGTACTGTAACCATGAAAATGGCTCCGTCCCTAGTAAGACTCTATGAGCAAATGCCTGATCCGAAGTATGTAATTGCTATGGGAGCTTGCACTATTACGGGGGGTATGTTTGGCACAGATTCTTATAGTACCGTTCGCGGGGTAGACAAATCAATTCCCGTCGATATTTATTTGCCAGGTTGCCCGCCCAAACCTGAAGCTATTATTGATGCTATAACAAAACTCCGTAGAAAAATTGCTAGAGGAAGCTTTCTAGATCGAATTTCCTGTCCCACTCGAAGGAAATACCTCAGTCTAAATCATCGATTTCGCTTCGTACCTAGCATCCATATAGGTGAATACAATCGAGAATTCACTAATTGTGACACAAAATTCTCACCGCATGATTTTCCAGAGAATCTTCGAAAATTTGGAGATGAGTCTGAAACATAAATAGTAAAGATATGGTAATGACTATATTTCATCCTACAAATGAATAAAATAAGAAAAGGGTGTCAACCAATATGAATACTATCGATGAAGATCAGTTGAATATCGAGACACGGGGTCGGCTATCCGCCTGGTTAACTAGACATAACTTTTTCCATCGACCTTTGGGTTATGATTATAGAGGTGTCGAGACTCTGCAAGTCAAATCGGAGGAGTGGTTGTCTGTAGCTGTCGCCCCATATGCTTATGGTTTCAATTACCTACGCTCCCAATGTGCTTATGACTCAGCACCGGGAGGATATCTAGTCAGTGTATACCATCTGACGCAGGTGCGAGATTATTCGGATCAACCAGAGGAGGTTTGTGTAAAAATATTTGTGCCAAGAAAAGATCCTAGAATACCTTCGGTTTACTGGATTTGGAGGGGCTCCGATTTCCAAGAACGCGAATCCTATGATATGTTGGGAATAATTCATCAGGGCCATCCCCACCTTAGGCGGATACTAATGCCTGAAAGTTGGGTAGGGTGGCCTTTACGTAAAGATTACGTCGTACCCAATTTTTATGAATTACAAGATGCCTACTAAATTGTGTAAAGATTAGAAAGAAAGAATTTGGACACACGCGAAGACTTGTTTTCCGATCCGCCCTTACCGTTTAATCTTTATTAAAGTTTTTTATGATTATCAAACAGAGCTGTCAGATGCAAATGATTAAGATGTTTTTTGATTAGCTACTTCAGGATTTAAGGGTTTCCCATAACACTAGGACTGGTTCAGCCTTTCCCCCGAAGCCAAACTAGTTAGATGCCAAGAACCAGATTTGAACTGGTGACACGGGGATTTTCAGTCCCCTGCTCTACCGACTGAGCTACCTCGGCTGATTCATCTACGGAAAAAAGAACTAGAATTTAGTTAAGTATGTCTTTTCACTTTAGTTTTTTACCCAGTTAAACTGCAGATCTTGCTTCTAGAGATGTGGCTAATACAATTAACTGCAACACTTGCATGCAGGAACTAGATTAGCAAAAAAGGGGGGGGGCCATTCACGCATATTAAAAGCCTGAATGGCTCACTTTTAAAGTGTTTTCGAAAAATCAAAAACATCAATGGGTTAACTAAATTGTCTCGCTGGGGATAGAGGGATTCGAACCCTCACGGTCCCGTGAAACCAACGGATTTTCGTTCTACTACAACTTGCGCTGTTCCTTCTAACCTCTTCAAAGTGCGTAGAATCGGACTCTATCTTCATTCACGAGAGAAAGTATTGTTTCTTCTTGTCACTGTTTCGCTTGTTAAAAAGTTTCCGTCGAAATGAAGTGGGATCCCGCAGCAGTTAAGATGAAAATATTTGGATTAGCGACAGTAGAAGGGGTCTACTTAGTAGGTTGTTACTGAGTGATAACATAAAATGTCGTGATTCTGTGAATGAATGCTCCCCTCAAACCGATAAATCTGCGTCCAAGTTCAAATGAAGGGAAGAAGCGAAACTTCCTATCTTTACTAGGTCTCAGTCTTATACTTATAGATTTTAGTTTATGCAATTAGCCAGACGAAACAGTTGTATATTCAGTTCTTCTGATAACTAGTAATTAACAGATTGCCCGTTGGAATGGCCCCCGTCGAGTCTCTGTACCTATCTAACCTAGTCGCCCAAATTGTTTGGGTAATACAAGATTTGGCTCAGGATTGCCCGATAAATGGTCCCAGGTTCCCCTGAATCTGGGGGCTACCACTTGATACGTCTCCACATCCAGGCTCAATCTGGTTGAGTCCGCTGCGTCTACCATTCCGCCATATCCCCACCATTTCGGCCCCAACAAACTTATGAGAAAATATAGGTAACCACATAAATGTAGGTGTCTGAAAACTTAGGCTTTTGCCGCGTCTACACCTACTAATCCGCCTGGTTCAGGTTGCTGCCATTTTGTCTGCATATTGTTTTGCATGTGTTTGGTAAGCTTTTAATTAAAAAAATGAAAAGATAGAAAGAAACAAATTATTTCTCTTTTCTATCACGTTTTAGATGAAGAAATATGCGTAATTCAACTCGTCAGCGACGGATTAATTGCTTCGTAAAAACTGAGTTTCTATTATAAGAGTATATCTGAATGCATTAGTTGAAGCAATATATTCATGGATAAGTTTGATATCTTCGCCAAAATTTTTATGTAAATGGATATGCTAGAACGTCTTTATCCGACATTATGAATCGTTGGTAGTCTCTGCTTACCCACCCCTATTTTCTATTTTCTCTTCAATTGTCTGTAACAAATTGAATGTTTATTAATTACTACTCATATGTTATGATTGTCACAGATATCAAATCTGATTGGCTTCTATTTCATTCACCGACGCAGCAGTAATGAGTAATATTCTTGTGCCGATCCCATCAGTTTTTTATTTAACTATAAAACGTTTACAGAAAAGGAGTTTTCATGTCTCGCTACCGAGGACCTCGTTTGAAACTGATACGTCGTCTAAAAAATTTACCAGGATTTGTGGGGAAAAGTAAAATACCCAATTTGGGAGAATTTCGAGTTGCTACCGATCAATCAGCTTCGAGAAAAATTTCTCAATTTTGTGTGCGTCTGGAGGCCAAACAAAGATTACGTTTTAATTATGGATTAACAGAACGCTAACTACTAAAATATGTACGTGTCGCCAGAAAAGCTAGAGGTTCAACGGGCCAAGTACTACTACAACTACTTGAGATGCGTCTGGATAATGTTATTTTCCACCTAGGTCTTGCCTCCACGGTTCCTGCCGCTAGGCAATTAGTTAATCACAGACATATCTTAGTGAACAGTTGTGTCGTAGATATACCAAGTTATCGCTGTAAGCCAAAAGATATTATTACTGTTCGAAATCGACCAACTTCGTATAATGCATTGAAAAATAAGTTTACTAAGGGGGACGAGACGCCGGATCACCTAACTATTTCTCTATCGGAAGACGACAAGCCAACAGGATTGGTTAATCGTATCGCCAATCGAGAATCTGTCAATTTGAATATAAATGAATTGTTAGTTGTTGAGTATTACTCCCGCAAAGCCTAGTGATCATTCATTAAGTTAGTATTTTACCAAAAGATAATTTGGAGGTCTCTACAATTAGAATTTATGCAAAAGACTTAAGTACGGCCGAATTCAATAAGCAGATTAGGAAGATGCAAAATCTTTTTGATTTAGCCTGTCCGCTCCGTTTGGAGTAGAATCTAAATCATAAGCTTTTAACTTATATAGAAATATTCTTTTTTGGGGCAAATTCGTTTGGCATACGATTCGATGCTAAGTATCTGAATAACCCGTCCACGTCACTTCAACCAAATTTTCAATTAACCGAAGGACCAATTGTTTGTAGTGAAATGGTCTCTTGGCTTCTTCAAAGTTGGCTGACTTGATTTGAAAGGCTGACTCCAGCCCGTCTCTTTAAAATCAGCAATTTAGCTAAATTTCGATAAAAATCAATAAAGATAACCTTAGGTAAATAAAAATAAAGAGAGGAAAGGGAGGGATTTGAACCCTCGGTAGATAAAACTCTACTTAGCATTTCCGGTGCTACGCCTTAAGCCGCTCGACCACCCTTCCTGCATTGAGGTTTACTAATTAAACTAATTGATATATTTTAGGTATTTCGGTGGCAAAATAACAAGTGACTTGTGAGTAATAGTTGAAAATAGTCTTTTGCTGACATACAAATCAAAGAAGAAGGAGATATTTAACAAGGCTTGGCCCCCCTACTGCCTCCCTTTTTTTATCTTGTTGCCTAAACATCTCCTTCTCTTTTTGCAATTTCAATTGATATATCAATAACAAGGGGTGCAAAAAAAAAACAAGGAGTTGAATTTGATTATGCCTAGATCTCAGAAAAATGATAACTTTATCGACAAAACTTTCACAGTTCTAGCGGATATTCTACTGCAAATCCTACCTACCACTAAGAGAGAAAGGGAAGCTTTTACGTATTATAGGGATGGCGCGACTCGATAAGGCAGGCAATCTATCAATATTCAGTAATAGTTGAAATAGTTATAGCTTCGTTCGAAGAGCCCACATTTTTTTGAGGTTTGTTTTGATTTCTGAACGAACCCTCTGATCGCGTATCCACGATTGATGCAGCCTCGGAAGCTACGGTTCCCATTTCTACGGATTTTGATATCAAGCAAGCAAGAGGTTAAATCCATAATTTGATGTGTAACACATGGCTTCTTTATGAGTAAACACGAGCGGGGGGGGGGGCTGGCACTACGTGGAGGAATCGGCAACACAAAATCTACGACAGTAGCAAACTTTGGCTTCGATATATATTGACAATTTTGATAACTTCGAAATTGCGGTAAGGACCAATAGTGATTGGGGTAACAAACACCCATCCCGTTTGTAACTCGGATACCCTTAAAATCATCGGAGATTGCTGAGGTGAATAACCCCTCGAAAAACAAAATGTTGGGAACGAATAAATTGCCGAGATATTTATTGCTGTCGGTGTCGCCGCACCAAAAAAGCGCAGCCGCCTCAAAAATAGAAATACTTTGCCAAAAGGATGGTTAGATACCAGTTTCATGAAACACTAACCCCTGCTTGAGAAGCAGGCGTATAAATAATTAGAGGGTTTCAAATGCTACTTATTTTACGCAAATGAAGCGGGGGGAGCCGTATGAGTTGAGAATCTCACGTACGGTTTTGAAACGGGGCTTATTTGTATAAACAACCGTAACGGATGTCGGCCCAATCTGAAGGGGAATATGCAGAAGCTTTATGAAGCTATTACGAAGCCATGCGTTTAGAGGTTGACTCTTATGACCGAAGCTACATACTTTACAACATAGGCCTCACTCATACAAGTAACGGAAAACATGCAAGAGCTTTGGAATATTACTTTCAAGCACCGGAGCGAAATTCCTTTCTGCCACAAGCTTTTAATAATATGGCTGTGATCTGTCACCACGTGCGACTACCTACACTTTAAGATTCTCCGGTTTACAAATACTCAACCAACGAAACGGGCTTCCCGCGAGCATACTTCCAAACGGGAGCTGTCTCGAGCTGCGGGATTCGGCCTCTTTCGAAGCAATCTGGGTTTGAAAGAGGTAGGTAGCCTAACTGTCTCATGGATAACTGACTGAATCGGAGAATGAAGCATCGCAAAGATTCATCATTGAAATTTTGGGTTGATGCAACGAGATTGGTTCATCGAAGAAGTTATACAACTTGTCTCTGTAGTAAAGACAATTGGGAAAGAAATAATTGACGGACCGCGGCGTAGTATCAAATCCTAAAAGAGAGATTCTCTAATCTGAAAAAAAAAAAAGAGAGAGAAGGGAGATCTACATTGAGATAGGTAGTTAGTGCCGAAGGATCTTTTTCATTATTTCCTTCTGTTTCTTTAACTAGGAGTACGGAAAAGATTTTACTCAAGACGAATGAAATTAGAAACCGGACTATTCTTAAGTTTTCACAAAATTCAGAAATAATCCTCCGACTTGGTTAGGAGACGAAAAGTTAGTAACGGAGTTGTCTGAGCCGTATGAGGTGGGAAACCTCCAAGTTCGGTTCTAAAGGAGGGGGTTGGAAAATAATCACCCATTCTGAGCGAGGGGAGCAGGCCATTAACCAAGGAAATTTGGAGATTTCGGAGGCTTGGTTTGATCAAGCTGCTGAATATTGGAAACAGGCAATAGCACCTTCCCCCGGTAATTACATTGAAGCACAGAATTGGTTAAAAATTACGGGACGCTTCTCTTCGTTTAATTAATTAGTAAGGGGGGGGGGCGGCGTGAGACCGAAAGGTTAACAGGTAGAGTTAATAGATAGAAATTCTTACTTACTCGACACAAACCTTGCGACCTCTCTCCCTACTAAACGTACGATCAACCTTATCAAGTCCATTGGGCACTATTAGGCCGTGTAATAATGCCATAAAAAGCCTGCCCCGCATAACTTCTTGATAGCAGCTGCTCGAGTTTCAAACTCAGGAAAAAGGGGAATAGATTACTACATGTTGGTAAAAATTCTAATTCTTAGAAGTTTAGTATCTACCGTTGGTAGGTTGTTGTTATCCCTTGCCCGAAGAGAGGAGAGTCCCGACGACTATTCGTTCGCCAGAACCAGAAGTCAAGATTTTGGTGGAAAAAGATCCCGTAAAAACCTCTTTTGAGAGATGGGCCCAACCCGGACATTTCTCGAGGAGTTTGGCTAAGGGCCCCAATACCACCACATGGATTTGGAACCTACATGCCGATGCCCACGATTTTGACAGCCATACCAATGATTTGGAGGATATATCCCGTAAAATATTTGGTGCCCATTTTGGTCAGTTAGCTATTATTCTCATTTGGTTGAGTGGCATGTACTTTCACGGGGCCCGTTTTTCCAATTATGAAGCGTGGCTTAATGATCCTACTCATGTGAAACCTAGTGCCCAAGTTGTTTGGCCAATAGTGGGTCAAGAGATACTCAATGGAGATGTAGGTGGAGGTTTTCAGGGTGTACAGATAACGTCTGGATTTTTCCAACTTTGGCGAGCTTCCGGAATAACTAGTGAGTTACAGCTCTACTGCACAGCTGTGGGTGCTTCAATCCTCGCCGGATTAATGTTTTTTGCCGGTTGGTTTCACTACCACAAAGCTGCCCCGAAACTAGCTTGGTTCCAGAACGTTGAATCGATGCTAAATCACCATCTGGCGGGTCTATTGGGGTTGGGATCTCTAGCTTGGGCAGGACATCAGATACATGTTTCACTACCAATTAATCAACTCCTAGACGCGGGGGTCGACCCCAAAGAAATACCCCTTCCTCACGAACTGATTCTTAATCGTGATCTTATGGCTCAAGCGTATCCAAGTTTTGCGAAAGGGCTGATCCCGTTTTTTACCCTCGACTGGTCAGAATACTCAGATTTTTTGACTTTCCGTGGAGGTTTAAACCCAGTAACGGGAGGTTTGTGGCTGACTGATACCGCGCATCACCACTTAGCCATTGCCGTTCTCTTTTTGGTAGCTGGTCACATGTATAGAACCAACTGGGGTATCGGACATAGTACGAAAGAGATTTTGGAAGCTCATAAAGGTCCCTTCACGGGTGAAGGCCACAAAGGTCTTTACGAAATTCTAACAAGTTCGTGGCATGCTCAATTAGCAATCAATCTTGCCATGCTAGGTTCTTTAACCATTATTGTGTCCCATCATATGTATGCGATGCCCCCGTATCCTTACTTGGCTACCGATTATGCGACACAACTTTCCTTGTTTACACATCATATGTGGATAGGAGGATTTCTAGTAGTTGGCGCAGCTGCACACGCGGCTATTTTTATGGTAAGAGATTACGATTCAACTACCCAATATAACAATCTGTTAGATCGCGTCATTCGGCATCGTGATGCAATAATTTCACATCTCAACTGGGTCTGCATCTTTCTAGGTTTTCACAGCTTCGGTCTATACATCCATAATGATACCATGAGCGCCTTGGGGCGCCCTCAAGATATGTTTTCAGATACCGCCATTCAATTGCAACCGATATTTGCTCAGTGGGTGCAAAATACTCACGCCTCGGCTCCCGGATCAACCGCGCCTAATGCCATAGCGAGTACTAGTTTAAGCTGGGGTGGCGGCGACTTAATTACTGTAGCCGGCAAAGTTGCTATGGCCCCAATTCCATTAGGTACCGCAGATTTTCTGGTACACCATATCCATGCATTTACTATCCACGTTACTGCTTCAATATTATTAAAAGGTGTTTTATTTGCACGCAGCTCTCGGCTAATACCCGATAAAGCAAATCTTGGTTTTCGTTTTCCCTGCGACGGTCCTGGCAGAGGAGGCACCTGTCAGGTATCGGCTTGGGATCACGTTTTCCTGGGGTTATTCTGGATGTACAACTCAATCTCAGTAGTTATATTTCACTTTAGTTGGAAGATGCAATCCGATGTTTGGGGCAGTATAAGTGAACAGGGGGTGGTAAACCACATTACTGGGGGAAACTTCGCGCAAAGTTCAACAACGATTAATGGATGGTTACGAGATTTTTTGTGGGCACAGGCTTCCCAAGTCATTCAATCATATGGTTCTTCGTTATCCGCATATGGTCTTATATTCTTGGGGGCTCATTTTGTTTGGGCTTTCAGTTTGATGTTTCTATTTAGTGGTCGCGGATACCGGCAAGAACTTATCGAATCCATTGTTTGGGCTCATAATAAGTTAAAGGTTGCCCCCGTCACCCAACCTAGGGCCCTGAGTATTATCCAGGGACGTGCCGTGGGAGTAACTCACTACCTTCTGGGTGGAATCGCCACGACGTGGGCGTTCTTCCTGGCGAGAATCATTGCAGTGGGATAATGGCTAGGAGGATTTGATAAACATTACGACATCAAGATTTCCACAGTTCAGCCGGGGTCTATCCCAAGACCCGACTACTCGTCGTATCTGGTTTGGTATAGCCACTGCCCACGACTTCGAGAGTCATGACGATACTACCGAGGAACGTCTATACCAAAAAATATTTGCATCTCATTCTGGTCAATTAGCTATCATATTTCTCTGGACCTCTGGAAACTTGTTCCACGTGGCTTGGCAGGGCAATTTTGAAGCGTGGGTACGGGACCCGCTACATGTGAGACCCATCGCTCATGCCATTTGGGATCCTCATTTTGGTCAACCAGCTGTCGAAGCCTACACCCGAGGGGGCGCCACGGGTCCAGTCAATATCGCTTACTCGGGTGTTTACCAATGGTGGTACACTATTGGTCTACGCAACAACCAAGATCTCTATACCGGAGCTATTTTTCTACTAGCTATTTCTGCTTCATTCCTATTAGCTAGCTGGTTACATTTGCAACCTAAATGGAAACCAAGCATTTCTTGGTTCAAAAATGCTGAATCCCGGCTCAATCACCACCTTTCAGGACTTTTCGGGGTGAGTTCTTTGGCTTGGGCAGGACATTTAATTCACGTAGCTATCCCCGAAGCAAGGGGTGGACATGTCAGATGGGGTAATTTATTGACTGCCGCTCCGCACCCTCAAGGATTGGGACCCTTTTTCTCGGGTCAGTGGAGTGTCTATGCGCAAAATCCCGATTCTGGTAATCATTTGTTTGATAGCACTCAAGGGGCGGGAACAGCCATTTCAACTTTTTTGGGCGGATTTCACCCACAAACTCAAAGTTTGTGGCTAACGGATATTGCTCATCACCACTTAGCTATTGCCGTTGTGTTTATAATTGCCGGCCACACGTACAGGACTAACTCTGGGATTGGGCATAGTATGAAAGAGATTCTCGAGGCCCATATCCCTCCAGGAGGTAAGTTGGGCCGTGGACACAAAGGGCTTTACGATGCAGTCAACAATTCTCTCCATTTTCAATTGGGGCTTGCTTTAGCTGCTTTGGGGGTTGTCACTTCTTTAGTCGCGCAACACATGTATTCTTTACCCGCTTATGCTTTTATAGCACAAGATTATACGACTCAAGCCGCGCTATACACCCATCATCAATATATCGCCGGCTTTATCATGGCCGGAGCCTTCGCACACGGAGCTATATTCTTTATTCGAGATTATGATCCAGAACAAAATAAAGATAACGTCTTAGCAAGAATGTTAGAACATAAAGAAGCGATAATAGCTCACTTAAGTTGGGCAAGTTTATTCCTGGGGTTCCACACATTAGGGCTCTATGTTCACAACGACGTAATGCTAGCTTTCGGGACTCCGGAGAAACAGATTCTTATTGAACCTATATTTGCTCAATGGATTCAATCTGCTCATGGTAAAACTTTATATGGTTTTGATGTGCTTCTATCCTCGGCAGGTAGTCCGGCAAGTAATGCTGGTCGAGGCCTATGGTTACCGGGTTGGTTAGATGCTATTAACAGTAGTAGCAACTCACTATTTCTAACGATTGGACCCGGGGATTTCTTAGTTCACCATGCCATCGCTTTGGGCCTACATACGACTACACTGATTTTAGTCAAAGGCGCTTTAGATGCGCGCGGTTCCAAGTTGATGCCAGATAAAAAAGAATTTGGTTACAGTTTTCCCTGCGATGGCCCCGGACGAGGCGGTACCTGCGATATCTCAGCTTGGGATGCGTTTTATTTAGCCGTTTTCTGGATGCTAAACACCATTGGATGGGTTACCTTCTATTGGCACTGGAAACACATCACCTTATGGCAAGGGAATGCTGCTCAATTCAACGAATCTTCTACGTATTTAATGGGGTGGTTGAGGGATTACCTATGGCTGAACTCTTCACAACTTATTAATGGTTATAACCCCTTTGGTATGAACAGCTTATCTGTATGGGCATGGATGTTCTTGTTTGGACATCTCGTGTGGGCTACTGGATTTATGTTCCCAATCTCTTGGCGAGGTTATTGGCAAGAACTTATCGAAACTCTAGCTTGGGCTCACGAACGAACACCCCTAGCAAATGTGATACGTTGGAAAGATAAGCCGGTCGCTCTCTCCATCGTTCAAGCAAGACTGGTGGGACTAGCCCACTTCTCCGTGGGTTATATCTTTACCTATGCAGCTTTTCTAATAGCATCTACATCAGGTAAATTTGGCTAATTTATCATTGTAGACTATCAAATTGTCTATTTCTGCATCAAGTTTGTCCTCTTATTCTTTTTTTTTTACCCGATCTAACCTCAAAACCAGTTATCTATTTATCCATAATTAGAAATGGAATTCGATTCTTCCTTTTCTAGTTATTGATAAATAGATTTCTAGTTGCGAATCCAATCTGGTTTAGAGTAATAATCCAATCCTGCTTACTGATTTATTAATTATGGCAAAAAAGAGTCTTATTGAAAAAGAAAAAAGAAAGAAAGAATTAGTGAGAAGATATCATACCATTCGCCAATCTTTGAAGAGCCAGATTAGAAGTAGCTCGTCAATTCAGGGTAAACTTATTATTTTCAAAAGATTGCAATCTTTGCCGCGGAGCAGTGCACCTGTTCGTCTCCGCAACCGGTGTTCCCTAACCGGACGACCCCGATCCAATTACCGATACTTTGGTTTATCTAGACACGTACTTCGTGAAATGGCACACACTTGCCTGCTGCCTGGATTGTTGAAATCAAGTTGGTAATAAGAAATTTCCCTTCATTTATTTTAAAAATGATGTCTAATTCACAGAAATAATTAGATAGTCTTTTTTACTTACATCCAATGTAACTATTCAATAGAGTATAATAATTACGTTGGAGGCATCAACTAAGCGGGGTAGAGCAGCTTGGTAGTTCGCAAGGCTCATAACCTTGAGGTCACAGGTTCAAATCCTGTCCCCGCGAAGTAAACTAACAATTGTTTATCTACGTTAGTAATGCGATGCTTGATGTTCTTCGCGAGCTTAGACAAATCATCTTTTCGCGTTTCATTGGCATGCAGCGGAGCTGGTACTAATTTTACCAGATTGGATATTGGGGAAGTACAAGTCTTTCAATTAATTATTAGATTGGGATTATTTGACGTCACGCGTCAAAATAAGAATTACCTAATTGGTATTACTTATCTTTCTTATTCTTTACTCTTCCCTTTTCTGAACTTTGCCGCATGGTGGGGCATAAACTTATCTATCTATAAATAGATCTCTAAATTTATATCTAGAGAGAGATTTAAAATGTATAATTTAGAAACATAGCTCCATTTTGTTTAGGACTAACACTAGTTCTTCCTGTTTCACTAAGTTCGACTTTTCCAGAAAGGAGAGATGTGGGGTAAAAACTGCCGGTGTGCCTAGTGGAGCTCAATCAGATAGTAGTTGTGATTTGAAGCCCCCTTAACTCAGGGGTAGAGTGACGCCATGGTAAGGCGTAAGTCGTCGGTTCAAATCCGACAAGGGGCTAATCAAAAAACTTTGAGAAATCCAAGGATCGAACCTTTTTCAGTTTCACAGAAACACTCGGGTCCACATGGCTTCTTGATGCAAGAGAAAGGTCTATTTCCCAGCATTTTTAACAAATAAATAATTACCTAATTATTGAAAATAGAATTCGGTCGATTTCAATTTTTTAGTTAAGCTGGTTCTCCTTTAATCACGGTATCCTACCTAAGTAGTTTCGTCACACTAAGTGATGTGCCACCCATTACAATAAAAAGGGGGGGGGGAGAATAAAATAAAGTGGATATAATTTTTAATATCAGAACCTTTTTTGTTACCCCTATCTCGGGAATTGAATATAAATTTCCAACATCAGTATCAATATATATAGATAGATATATATGTGGAACTATGTATTTATATAAATTTCAATCTGAAAAAAGAAAGAAGGAAAATTACGTGGCAAATTTATTATTTACTTATGTAAATAATTTGACGTAATTAGTAGAAGTTATTCGAGTCTATTTTATATATATTCCCTCTAAATACCTAGAAACAATTTTTCCGTTGGGGTTTGATATTAGCAGCGAATCCTTTTGTTCAATGTTAATAGTTCTAGCATATACCCTGCTCGGGATTAAACTGCGGCATGCTGTTTATCCACTACTGCTATTTGGGGCCAAACCGAACAAAAAGGCTTCCAATTTTGACCGGGGATTGGTAAAATAAGTACCGAAATGGCTTCTGAAAGGGGATAGATACTGCACCCACATATATCCATATATTCTATATATGATATGAATGTAAGCTCCTCACGCCGCTCCGGTATTTCTTCCCCTAGATGTTTCTGAAAACAACTCCGTTTTCTTTTCGGGTCGGATTCCCAAGGTACTTTTAATGCGACTGAATCAAAGTCAAAATCTCGGAAGAAAAGAAAGGTCTACCCACTGCTCAGAAAACTACGTAATAAACAGGATCAGTTTAGGATCAAGTAAGTAAGAGAAAGGAGATGCCCAGAAGCTAAATTTATATGAGAAAGGAAAAATAGCATAGAATAGAAAGAATAGCTAGACAAAAAAACATAACAGAAAAAAGAAGAGAGGGGGAAAAGCTAGAAACGAGGTAAAAGAAATATTGAAGGGATTGAAAAAATCCAACCTCCTGACTGAGATTAGAAGAACTACCAGTCTCATTTTCGTGTAATAACTCCTAGGAGTCCTCCGCCTTCATAAATGATTTCCCGGGAAGAACAGCGTCTTGATGGGCCAGTTTTATCTCACCCCGAAGAGGCAGAACTACACCATGTCGCGGCTTGAAAAATAGAAAAGAAGGGGGAACCCAAAAATTGTTTGAGGAGCTGAATGAGGGAATGAATATGACCATTGCCATCGGAAAATCTTCCAAAGAGCCGAAAGATTTATTTGATAGTATGGACGACTGGCTAAGAAGAGACCGTTTTGTCTTCGTAGGTTGGTCTGGCCTACTACTTTTCCCTACTGCCTACTTCGCTTTGGGCGGTTGGTTCACAGGTACAACCTTTGTCACCTCATGGTATACCCACGGATTAGCTAGCTCCTACTTGGAGGGATGCAACTTTTTGACTGCTGCGGTCTCCACTCCCGCTAACAGTTTGGCCCACTCCTTACTGCTTTTGTGGGGCCCTGAAGCACAGGGGGATTTTACTCGCTGGTGCCAATTAGGGGGTTTATGGACCTTTGTTGCTCTCCACGGCTCCTTTGCTCTAATAGGTTTTATGTTACGCCAATTTGAACTTGCGAGGTCTGTGCAACTACGCCCCTACAACGCAATAGCTTTCTCCGCTCCAATTGCGGTTTTTGTCTCCGTATTTTTGGTTTACCCTTTGGGCCAATCCGGTTGGTTCTTCGCACCCAGTTTTGGCGTAGCCGCAATTTTCCGATTCATTCTATTTTTTCAAGGTTTTCATAATTGGACTCTGAATCCATTTCATATGATGGGGGTTGCAGGAGTCCTTGGCGCGGCCCTATTATGTGCCATCCACGGTGCTACAGTTGAAAATACTTTATTCGAAGACGGTGACGGCGCAAACACATTCCGCGCGTTCAATCCAACTCAGTCTGAGGAAACTTATTCAATGGTAACCGCAAATCGTTTTTGGTCCCAAATATTCGGTGTTGCTTTCTCCAACAAACGTTGGTTACACTTCTTTATGTTATTTGTGCCAGTGACAGGTTTATGGATGAGTGCTATTGGAGTAGTTGGTCTCGCCTTGAATTTACGCGCGTACGATTTTGTCTCCCAAGAAATTCGTGCAGCAGAAGATCCCGAGTTTGAGACTTTTTACACGAAAAATATCTTACTAAACGAGGGTATCCGTGCCTGGATGGCAGCTCAGGATCAGCCCCACGAAAACCTTGTATTTCCCGAGGAGGTTTTACCCCGTGGAAACGCTCTTTAATGGAACCCTCTCGCTCGGTGGCCGCGATCAGGAAACCACAGGTTTTGCCTGGTGGGCTGGCAACGCCCGACTAATTAATCTGTCTGGTAAATTGCTTGGTGCCCACGTAGCTCATGCCGGCCTGATTGTCTTCTGGGCTGGATCTATGAATTTGTTTGAAGTGGCTCACTTTGTATCGGAGAAGCCTATGTATGAGCAGGGATTAATCCTCCTTCCCCACTTGGCTACTCTGGGTTGGGGAGTGGGTCCTGGCGGGGAAGTAGTCGATACCTTTCCGTACTTTGTTTCCGGAGTACTCCATCTGATTTCCTCCGCAGTTTTGGGATTTGGGGGTATATATCACGCCTTAATTGGGCCCGAAACGTTAGAGGAATCCTTTCCTTTCTTTGGTTATACTTGGAAGGATAAGAATAAGATGACCACAATTCTCGGTATTCATTTAATACTACTAGGTCTTGGGGCTTTTCTCCTAGTTTTCAAAGCGCTTTATTTTGGAGGGTTGTACGACACATGGGCACCCGGGGGTGGGGATGTGAGAGAGATTGCAAATCTCACCCTAAGCCCTAATATTATCTTTGGTTACCTACTGAAATCTCCTTTCGGGGGAGAAGGATGGATTGCAAGTGTGGATAATCTTGAAGATATCATCGGGGGACATGTTTGGTTGGGATCCATCTGCCTTTTTGGTGGAATTTGGCACATATTAACAAAACCGTCTGCTTGGGCTCGTCGTGCTTTGGTATGGTCCGGGGAAGCTTACCTATCTTATAGCTTGGGAGCCCTTTCCATCTTTGGGTTCACTGCCTGCTGTTTCGTTTGGTTTAACAACACAGCATATCCTAGTGAATTTTATGGTCCTACCGGTCCAGAAGCTTCTCAAGCACAAGCTTTTACTTTTCTTGTCAGGGACCAACGTCTCGGCGCCAACATAGGTTCCGCCCAAGGCCCCACTGGGTTAGGTAAATACCTGATGCGTTCCCCCACGGGAGAAATTATTTTTGGAGGGGAAACCATGCGCTTCTGGGACCTCCGCGCCCCTTGGTTAGAGCCTTTGAGGGGCCCCAACGGTTTAGATCTTAGTAAGTTGAAGAGGGATATACAACCCTGGCAAGAGCGACGATCCGCGGAGTATATGACTCATGCTCCCCTGGGCTCTCTAAACTCCGTAGGTGGAGTAGCTACCGAGATTAACGCCGTAAACTATGTATCTCCTCGGAGTTGGTTAGCAACCTCTCACTTCGTCCTGGGATTCTTCTTTTTCGTGGGTCATTTATGGCACGCGGGTAGGGCTCGCGCAGCCGCAGCCGGGTTTGAAAAAGGAATTGACCGCGATACCGAACCCGTTCTTTCCATGACACCTCTTAATTAAGACTTGGAAATCTTTGGAAATCTATGTTGAGATGATGAAGACAGAATAGAAATCCTCGTTTCGCTTCTTTTTTGCTTGTTAGCAAGTAGGTATATATATTTAGGCAGTCCCGGACTCATTACATTATTCAGGTAGTCAAACTCTATCTATCTATTCAAATAATAGATAGATAGAGTTTGACTACCTGAATAATGTAATCTGTAATATCAACTTATTCTAATGTTTGATAGGATAAAAGGAGATATTTCGCGGCACTAGCAATAACTAATTACTATTGTCCCTTCTATCCAATTTTCCTTTTGCTAAAAAAAAGTAGGAGAGAGAGGGATTCGAACCCTCGATGGCTTTTTATTACCATGCCAGTTTTCAAGACTGGAGCCTTAAACCGCTCGACCATCTCTCCCGGTTATACCTAAATTTACGATACTCAGAATAGAAATCACGTCTTTTAGGTACTTCTGATAATTGATTAGAAGGGTATTCAACATCTATATATTTTACCTATAAATGAGATATTGATAGATATTGATTCTCCTGACTGAAACTTTTTTATACCGTGAAAGATGCAGAGTGAAAACAATTCTGACCATAAAGCTACTGCGTATAATCATCCCTAATGTCGGAATCTAAACCAATTATTAATTAACGAAAACCTTATGAATTTTGAGGTAGTTAGTGATAAGGGTCGGGTCTCCGCGCCCCGTCAACAAAGTAATTCGTGGCGAACCGAGAGATAGTTCCGTTGGATGAGGATTGGATGGTACGAACAGCCTATACCTTACTAGGGAAACAATTAGAATTATGACTACCGCGTTCCAATTGGCTTTATTTGGATTAATTGCCATTTCATTTTTACTAGTTGTAGGGGTGCCCGTTGCATTTGCATCCCCCGATGGCTGGTCCAACAATAAAAATATAGTTTTTTCAGGGGCGTCATTATGGATTGGATCAGTTTCTTTGGTAGGTATACCCAATTCGTTTATTTCTTAATTAAGATTCCGTATTGTTTTGGTTCCTCCTCTCGTAATTTGCCGTTACGGGTGGAGTTGCCAAATAGAGAAGATTTCTACCGATGAGAATTCCTAGGAAGTAGCTGCGCGTAGCCGTAGTATAGTCAATTTCCAATTAGTAATTAGTAGAATAGATAATAGATCTACCCCCCCCATAGATTGGGGTTTTTAATTCCAAATCTAGAATAGATACGTACGCAAATTTTGAATTGGTAAAACTCCATAATTAGGATTAAGATAATATAACAGATTATGCGGATATAGTTGAACGGTAAAATATCTCCTTGCCAAGGAGATGACGCGGGTTCGATTCCCGCTATCCGCCTATCCCATATAAAACAAACAGGTTCTGTTATATATAGAAATATGCCTAAAAAAGAAGAATTACGAATTCCAACTCATTATCATAATGGAAAGTTTAAAAAGAAGGAAAAAGCTTCAAATGTTAATCGAAAGATTAACGATTGACTGCAAGCGAAGACTTATCTAATTTTTATTATTTCAATATTCCGTCTTATTTCGAATGGAATAATATTTCGAGGCAAAATAAGTTTGTTGAAGTATCCGTTTTGTCATCAAACATATGTCAATCAATTGTCTACCCTAGGTGAATTGCCTGAGGTGGGGGGCAGGAAGGGGGGAGGGCAGCTACTTACTTGCTACTTTTTCTGGCAAGTAATATACTTAGTACTAGTAGAAGTGCTAGGCATCGATAACATATTGATGTTATTACTACGTTACATGCTACCCAACAATTAGCAAATTGGATGTTCTTTCCGCCTGGATAGGCACTGCTTGTTGATACTGATAGCCATCAGGGGGCGATATAGTCAAGCGGTAAGACGGAGGACTGCAAATCCTTGATGCCCCAGTTCGAATCTGGGTGTCGCCTAAAAAGAGAGTTTTTCGTATATGACGAGAAGGTACGAGATCTATTTCATTTACTTGGATTTATTCATTTAGGGAGTTTTTTTTTCTAAGGGATTGTCTATTGTGCCGAAATCGGATACAGGTTGAGGTGCTCTATAGCCTGTTATAGCCTATCACATTTCATGTGTCTTAATGCGTCACGCATAAACAATCCCATCTTATTATATCATTAATTGGTAATCAGAAGGTCTAAATCACCAAAATATTTTAAGAGGGAGCCACTAACCGGTACCATTAAAAAAAGAAAAAGAGTTTACACACGCAGGCAGCATCTTTTGTTATTGAAGTATCTCATCAAATAGGTGTCTGCTCTTTGCTAGACAACAAGTTTCAAGCTTCTTCAAGCTTTGTTTCGTATTTGGATTTATAAATAATTAGTAAGTAATAAAAATCGAGAGAGCAAATAGATAGGAATTACAACTACGGACTTAGTTACTATAGCTTGGGCTGCCCTGACGGTGATTTCCACATTTTCCCTTTCACTTGTAGTTTGGGGACGAAGCGGCTTGTAACAAATGGTTAACCGGTCCTTCAGTAGCTTGATTCGGAGGATACGTGCAGTCGTGGTGAGACCTTGGATTCGTGTTTCCTCCACTTTAATCTTGATATTTGAGTGGAAGGGGTGGTGCAGCCGGGGGCTATTTCCTCTGCCACCCCCCCCCCCGTTCATACTGGAATCGTTGCTACTAACGAATGCTAAAAAATTATCTAACATCGGATCGGAGATAAAATTACCAAAATGTTTAGAAGAAGCTGATATCTTTTCCTTTTGCCCATTTTTTTTTCCATTCGATGTAGTGCAAGTGCAGTTTAATGAATACACCGTGGGCGAAAATACACAACTATTTCAAAATCTAGATTTTGAAATAGTTGTACGTCTAAAGAACCTTTTTAGGGAAAAGGAAGCAATTATCTGGGGGAGCTCCAGCTAAACCAAAATCCCTCCCTTTTTTTTTTTCATTTCGAAACAGAGATTGAAATAACAAAATGAATAAATTTAGTACCCTAATAGATAGGCTGATTCTTCGCCCTCACTATGGGCGAGGATCTACCCCGTTCGTTGTTAGGTCACACCTTCGTTAACTCAAAATTTCATTGTTTTGTCTTACGGTATGACTGCATTCGGAATGAAAAACGGGGTGAACGTATATCTGACATTTCTTTGGGACCATACTTTCGGTTCGGATACTTCGTTTCTTTTTTCTTGGTTTATGTAGCTTGATTCATAATAGATATATAAGAAAAGGTATATCTAAATGTTATAGCCACCTAATATTAGTCATTGGGTCAAAATCAGATTCGTGAAGAAAGAGAAGTAATTGAATGAGAAGCAAAAATTGATAGATCACTTCTTTGATCTATCAATTTTGGACAATTACATTCGGGAATAATGCATGATACGTGGTATTAAGAAACATGGAAGCAATATAGAAAAGCATAGACTTTGACTGACAGAAAAGAACTAATCAAAAAAGGCGCCACGTCGGAGATAAGTTGTTACTAACAATAACAAACAACCGGGTAGCAAAAAAATATCGTACGGAGCAGGAATAGCGGTTTGCGTATCGTCGTATTTCATAAAATGAGGAGCAGATGGTGCCTCCTTCTTCTACTTCCTTATCTGTTGCTCTTGCATATGCAGATTCATTGATAAATTGGTAGTCAAATAAGTTACCAATTACTAGTTATTCTGCGCGGCCGTTTGAATGTAAAGAATAAGTAGAAAAGCTGTCGGGATCAGAATGAAAAGTGCGGTAGCTACAAACGCGAGAATATTTACTTCCGTATTGGTAGTTCGAATCATCAGTTGGGAAATAGCTCGAGCGGTTTCGTCGGAAAAACTCTCGGATTCTATTATAAACTATCTCTCCTTAACTAGTCGGGTCGACCGAATTATTAGCTAATCAATTAAAAAGAAAAATATCGAATTTGAATCTTCGATATCGATTACATAGTATATCACAAAATGGAATATCGAGAATACCTATTGTTCGTTTTCGGAAAGTATCGGCCTGCCGCGTCTATCTTATATTAATTTAATAATTGCTCCGATTAGTTTAGAGCATATAAATGATAAAAAAAAGGATTTCAATCATTATTACTTATATCAACGATAAGCCCCAATTTAGGTTGTTATAAAAATGGATTCTCTCACTATTTCCTCGTTATTTTTCCAAATTGACAACTGATGGGAAATACTCTTAATCTACCTAAGAGGTAACTGGGCCCCCATCGTCTAGAGGCCTAGGACGCCTCCCTTTCACGGAGGCGACGGGGATTCGAATTCCCCTGGGGGTATTTATCTTTCAATTCTGGGTCGATGCTCGAGCGGTTAATGGGGACGGACTGTAAATCCGCTGGCGACGCCTACGCTGGTTCGAATCCAGCTCGACCCAAGTCCGAGCCTGTAAGCTTAATTTTGAACTAGCATATTTCATTGAAGTTCATCGGGATTGACGGGTCTCGAACCCGCAACTTCCGCCTTGACAGGGCGGTGCTCTAACCGATTGAACTACAATCCCACTAATTAATTTGATTGGAGTCTATGTAACAATAGACTCGGAGTCAACAATATTTTCTCTTTTTCAGTTACTGTATCAAATAACTTCTTTTCGGCAATTTCAACTTTCATTTTGTTGGAAACTTTGAAAATAAAAATTATTGGATATCCTAAAAAGAAGGAGCATCTGTCTATTTTCTAATCCTTCTCTGGTAATCGAAATCCTTTACGTGGTATAATTATGAAAGGTATAATTATCAAATTCGTTTTACCGCTACGTATATTTTGGTTTTTTCCATCAATGATTATCGTATTTTTTGATACGTAAGTATTATAACCAATTTGGACAAAAAAGAGTTTATTTCATTATGTTTACCAACCCTAGATCGCGCAGATGTCTCTCATTTGTAGCTTATGACAATGATTTAATGTCTAGTGCGAAAAAGTTCCTCAAGAGGTACGATATGATTTTTCCTGCACTCCTCTTGTTTAAAACATTGTCATATTAACCTTTACAAAAAATTGGTTGTGGATAAATAAAAAGAAGGGAATCAACTGATTCTATTTCTTCTTATGGGGGGGGGGGGTGATTCAACATCCCAGACAAAAAAAGCTAGAAATACGGAAATCTAATTGATATATTCTTAAATCGGGATGAGTCTCGATTCATCACTTCATTAGGAGGAAGTAAAAATATGCCCGTACTACCAGAACTTGCACAAATTCAATTTGAAGGCTTCAATCGATTTGTTCATGAAAGGTTGCTTGAAGAACTTGACAATTTTCCGAAAATTGAAGACACAGATAAGGAAGTCGAATTCTGAGTTATTAGTGGACAGTATCAATTGACGCAACCTTCAGTCGAAGAGAGAGATGTCGCGTATCAATGTGTCACATACTCATCCGATCCATATGTACCAGTTTAATTGATTCGTAGCGGAGATGGAGTAGTACAAGAAGAAGACGTGCGGTCCGGAGCTATTCCCTGGATGAATTCTAAGGGGACGTCTATTATCAACGGAGTTGCTAGGGTTTCGGTCAGTCAAATCTTGAGAAGTCCGGGTATTTACTACAACCGAGAAGCTGATCAGAAAGGAATTTTTGCATATACTAGCACTATAACTTCGGATCGGGGGGGGAGATTCAAATTAGAAATAGATAGAAAAGAGAAAATTTGGATTCGTATCAGCAAGAAGAAGAAGATATCCATCTTGATATTATTAATAGCTATGGGGTTAAGCAAGGTAGATATCTTGCAAAATGCCCGTTACCCCAAGATTTTTTCAAATATCTTAAAGAAACAAGAGGGAGCCGTCGAATCATCGGAGGATGCTACAGCAGAACTTTACAAACATCCATACTCCGCCACAGATGCGGATATCTCATTCTCAGAATCTATATTCAAGGAGTTATAGAAGAGGTTTTCCCAGCATAGATTTGAGTTGGGACGAATTGGTCGACGAAACCTAAATATCAAACTAACTCTTGATGTACCCGAAGAGGAACATCTTTTACTGCCCCAAGATATATTAGCAGCCGCAGATCATTCAATAGAAATAAGCTACGGAATGGGCAACCTTGATGACATAGATCATCTGAAAAATAGACGTGTTCGATCTGTCGCGGATTTGCTTCAGGAACAATTGAAGTTGGCTCTAAACCGTTTAGAGAATTCGATTCGACAAAATCTATCTAGGGCCGTTAGACGCAAACGCACGATGACGCCACGGGGATTAGTAACGCCTACACCAGTAGTAGCAACTTTCAAGGAGTTTTTTGGGTCACATCCCCTATCCCAATTTTTAGACCAAATAAACCCATTATCAGAAATGGTGCATAAACGGAGATTAAGTTCCGTAGGTCCTGGCGGATTGACACGGCGAACCGCCAGTTTTCAAGCTAGAGATATCCATTTTAGTCACTATGGCCGTATCTGCCCAATCGAAACATCGGAAGGCATGAATGCTGGCCTTATTTCATCACTAGCTATTCAGGCAGAAGTTAGCAACTCCGGATCTTCGCAAAGCCCATACTTCAAAATTTCGGAATCATTCGAAAAGGAGCAATTAATATACTCATCCCCTACTGAAGACGATTACTACCGAATAGCGACTGAAAATTCATTAATATCCCAATGGAGAGCTAGGGAGAAAGAGCTTATACTGGTTCGATACCAACAAGAATTCCTCAGCGTCCTTTGGGAACAAGTTGATTTTCGAAGCATTCATCCCTTGCATTATTTTTCCGTTGGAGCTTCGCTTATTCCATTCATTGAGCATAATGACGCGAACCGCGCCTTAACGGGTTCTACTATGCAACGTCAGGCGGTTCCACTGGTTAATTCCGAAAGATGTTTTGTAGGAACTGGGTTAGAAAGTTAAGTAGCTTCAGATTCTGGAAGTGTAGTTGTATCTGAACGAGAAGGATAAATTCGATATATTGATGGCAATTTGATTGAACTACTATCAATCGACGAAGTACCAAACGATGATGTAGTTCTACGTGTTACAAATAATCGATTAAAGATATATGAACGTTCTAACAGCAATACCTGTATACACCAGAAGCCTGCGGTTTTAGTGGGAGAATTACCGAGACGCGGAGAAGTTATCTCGGATGGGGCAGCAATTGCCAGGGGAGAATTAGCTTCGGGTAAAAATATCCTAGTAGCCTACATGCCGTGGGAAGGCTACAACTTTGAAGATGCAGTGTCGATTAGCGAACGCCCGATATACGAAGATATTTTTACATCCTTTCACATTGAAAGACACGAAGTTGAAGTCTGCACAACAAATCAGGGTCCTGAAAGGGTTACCAAGCAAATACCTCAATTGGATAGTCACACACTTCGACACCTAGATGATAACGGGCTCGTAGAATCAGGATCTTGGGTAGAGGCAGGCGATGCCTTGGTCGGCAAACTGACACCCCAAGAGGGGACAGATTCATCACGTGCGCCGGAAGGAAGATTGTTACAAGCCATTTCCGGTATACAATTAATTAATGCGAGAGAAAGCTGTCTAAAAGTTCCGATTGGTGGAAGAGGTCGAGTCACTGATGTCAGGTGGGTTTATCCCGAAGACGATACTTCGGATGATTTAGAAGTTATTCATATTTATATATTGTAAAAGCGTAAGATACAAGTAGGTGATAAGATAGCCGGCAGACATGGAAATAAAGGTATTGCGTCAAAAATATTGCCTAGACAGGATATGCCTTATTTGCAAGATGGAACACCAGTCGACATGATATTAAGTCCTTTAGGAGTACCCTCACGAATGAATGTGGGACAGATTTTCGAATGCCTACTTGGGTTAGCCGGGGAGTTTCCAGAAACCCATTACCGTATAGTACCTTTCGATGAAAGGTATGAGCGGGAAGCTTCCAGAAAATTAGTACTTACAGAACTTCGTAGAGCAAGTGCGACCACCCATAATCCGTGGTTATTTGAACCCGATCACCCCGGAAAGAGTCGATTGATCGATGGACGAACAGGTGAATCCTTCGTGCAACCTATTACAATTGGAAGAGGCTATATGATGAAACTGATTCATCAGGTCGACGATAAAATTCATGCGCGATCGAGTGGACCGTACGCACTTGTTACGCAGCAACCTCTCAAGGGAAGATCCAGACGGGGGGGGCAGCGGGTTGGAGAAATGGAAGTACGGGCTTCGGAGGGTTTTGGAGTGTCTTATACGTTGCAAGAAATGCTTACAATTAAATCAGATCATATTCAGGCTCGTTACAAGGTACTTGGTGCAATTATGACTGGAAAACCTGTTTATAAGCCCAAAACCGTTCCAGAGTCTTTCCGATTGCTAGTTCGAGAGTTACGTCGCATGGGTTTAAACCTGGAGCACAATTTCATAATTGAAGAAGGTTTGGAGAGGGAGAGTGAAAACATTTGATATTTAATTGAAACTTCCATGAGTAATTAATCAAAACTTTTTATAATATGATTCACCGAGCAAATTATCAACAACTTCAAATTGGACTGGCTTCCCCCGAACAGATTCGTAGTTGGGCTGAGAGAGAGTTACCCAATGGAGACGTCGTTGGGCAAGTCGATTAACCTTACACGTTGCATTACAAGACTCACAAACCAGAGAGAGATGGCTCATTTCGTGAAAGGATACTCGGACCCCTAAGAAGCGGCGTTTGTGCGTGTGGAAATTATCGATCTGTCGATAACGAAGAAGAGGATTCTAATTTGTGCAAACATTGCGGAGTTGAATTTACTGACTCCCGGGTTCGAAGATATCGAATGGGATACATTAAACTTGCGTGTCCAGTCACTCATGTGTGGTTTTTGAAACGAATTCCTAGTTATGTTGCAAATCTACTTGCCAAACCTCTTAAAGAACCAGAAAGCCCAGTATATTGCGATGTGTGACTCGATTGTATATGTCGATCACTACAGATTGGTCATAAACTGTCATTCCATGTAGAAGTGGAAAGCCTCTAACCGACATGTCTCTCGCGTCGATCGAGTATTATTGTCTAACTCGGGGTAGAAGCTGCCGTGTGAATAATGGGGAATCTCCTCCATGGTTAATTTTTAGCAAAAAATCCAGCGATTGGGCTTCGTAAGAACTATTTTCATTTCAGTTGATAGATTAAGAATCACGTTCTTTTTGATGAAGTCCTTCTGCTTCCTTTTTCTTTCTCTGTTTTTTTTCTAGAAAAGATTTTCTAATCTAAATAGTATTCCATATCTATTTCTAGATATATATATAAAATAAATAGATGGTTATGAAAATCTAAACATCGCATTGATTTTTTTGTTTAATTTCATTAGCAGCCATCGAAGTGGAGTGGAAACCCAAAGAGGGAAATGGTCGCATTGGGAACAAGGGAAATATCTCCAGCCTACGATTAAACTAAAAAGAGATATGGGAGATAATATTACTTCTTCTTTGGTAGATCGATCAATACGGGGGGTCCAAGACTACTCGAAAAAGAAGGAGTTGAAATCCGAGTAATGAACAACTACTTCATCTTCAAAGAGACGGTGTTACCGTGTCTAGAAACCGTAAAATTGAAGCAATTTTACGATTAGTTATTCGAGCCGGATGAGAGGAAACAATCACGTCCGATTCTAAGGGGGGGTCACCACCCGACCTATCCCAATCTTTTTCTCGCTAGGCCCGTGGCCGAGAGGGCCAACCTCTTAAGATTGCGGGGTTTATTCAATTATGAAGACCGATCTTGGAGAAACATGCTTCCTGCCTTTTTTTCTACTCGAAATTATGAGACGCTTCAAGGTAACGAAATCGCCACCGGGGGGGATGCCGTCAAAAAAGGATTGACTGGTTTGGACCTGCAAAATGTTATTGATCGTGCATTTTCGGAGTGGCAGGCGCTGGCGAAGCAAAAGCCTGTTGGTAATGAATGGGAAGATCGAACAATTCAAAGGAGGAAAGACCTTTTGGTTAGACGGATGAAATTAGCCAAGGATTTCTTACGGACAAATCTAAAACCAGAATGGATGGTTTTAGATATCTTGCCGGTTCTTCCACCTGAATTGAGACCAATAGTTGAATCATATGAAGGTGAATTAGTTACTTCGGACCTTAATGAGCTTTATAGAAAGGTAATTCATCGAAATAATACTCTTGTTGAATTCTTATCGGGCAGTGAATTTACGCCGGAGGGATTAATCGTTTGTCAGAAGAGACTTATTCAAGAAGCTGTAGATGCTCTCATTGATAATGGTATACGTGGCCAACCAATGAGAGATATTAACAATAGACCTTACAAGTCATTTTCAGAGGTTATTGAGGGCAAAGAGGGACGATTTCGCGAGAATTTGCTCGGAAAGCGAGTCGACTACTCAGGTCGTTCCGTCATTGTCGTAGGCCCATCTCTTTCATTACATCAATGTGGATTACCTCGAGAAATGTCAATCGAACTTTTTCAAATATTTGTAATTCGTAACTTGATTGGATGCCATCTTGCTTGTAATCTACGATCAGCTAAAAGTATGATACGAAAAGGAGATCCCGTTATATGGGAAGTTCTTCAAGAAGTTATGAGGGGTCACCCTATACTATTGAATCGGGCACCTACTTTGCATAGGCTGGGTATGCAGGCATTTCAACCCATCTTAATAGAAGGACGTGCTATTCGTTTGCATCCATTGGTTTGCGGGGGGTTTAATGCAGATCTTGACGGAGATCAGATGGCCGTTCATGTGCCTCTATCTCTTGAAGCTCAGATTGAAGCTCGTCTTCCAATGTTTTCGCACGTAAATCTGTTATCCCCTGCTACGGGCGATTCTGTATCTGTCCCGAGTCAAGATATGCTTCTCGGTCTTTATGTATTAACAATTGAGAATAAGCAAGGAGTTTATGGAAACATGCATTCCGTTTTCGTGAGAGAGGGTGACGTCTATTCTGCCGAACTACCCAGTTTTGGTAGTTATTACGACATACTCAGGGCTAAGGAATCAAATAGAATCGATTTTTGTAGCTTCTTGTGGCTTCGATGGGAATTGAATTTGGAAATGATTAGCTCGAAAATTCGCGAATTACCTATTGAATCTCAATATGAATCCTTGGGAACCTCTCTTCACCCCTATGATAATTACCAGATTAGAAAGTGCAGGAGGGGAGATATCTCAACTATACATGTACTTACTACGGCTGGTCGTATTTTATCTAATCAACAATTAAAGGAAGCGATCCAAGGTGTATCAATGGCTTCTTAGTCTACTATTTCGTCCGCATCGGATATGATGACACGATACGAAGTGATTCTATTTAGTTAACCGCACCAATGAAGAATGAAAAATCTTTTTAATCTAAAATATATATATATATATTTTTTAAGAAATAATTAATAAATTACCTAAATTTAAATTATTGATTAATATTACTTAAATCTAAATTATCGTGTCGAAATATAAGAAACTATATAAGTTGAGGTTTTTATAGTGACGAATCAAATTGAATTACCGTTCTGCAACAAAACGATGGATAGAGTTGCCATGAGGCGACTTATCAGCAAATTAATCGTTTGTTTTGGAATTGCATCTACAGCAAATATTTTGGATCAAGTTAAGGTTTTGGGCTTTCAGCAAGCTACAAAAGCATCTATCTCACTGGGCATCGACGACCTTTTAGCAGTACCGTCCAGAGGATGGCTTGTACAAGACGCTGAGAAATAAGGCTACGTGTCAGAGCATCATTACCGTTACGGGAGTTTGCATGCCGTAGAAAAATTACGTCAATCAATTGAAGCCTGGTACGCCACAAGCGAATGTTCAAAGCGGGAAATGAATCCAAGTTTTAAAATGATCGATCCTTTAAATCCAGTCCACATGATGTCTTTTTCGGGGGCCCGAGGAAGTATTTCTCAAGTACATCAGTTGCTTGGCATGCGAGGATTAATGTCAGATCCGCGGGGACAAGTAATCGATCTACCTATCCGAAGAAACCTCCGCGAAGGCTTATCACTGACAGAATATATAATTTCTTGTTACGGCGCCCGCAAAGGGGTTGTGGATACCGCCGTTCGAACCTCTGATGCCGGATACCTGACGCGCAGGCTTGTCGAGGTGGTCCAACACGTTGCGGTACGCAAAAAAGATTGCGAAACTAGCAAAAGCATTGCTTCGCCTAGTTTCATCGAGGGAAAACGAGAATCTATTGAGCCAATATCATATCAAAAATTGATTGGACGCGTGTTGGCAGATAATATCTACCGAGATGCCAGATGTATTGCCACCCGTAATCAAGATATCAGTGATGGACTGGCTGGTAACTCAGTAGTATTGACGCAGCCAATATATGTGAGATCTCCTTTGACACGTAAAAGCATTTTCCGGATTTGTCAGTTGTGTTACGGCCGGAGTCTTGCTCATTACAATTTAGTAGAATTGGGGGAAGCCGTCGGTATCATTGCGGGTCAATCCATTGGAGAACCGGGAACTCAATTAACATCAAGAACTTTTCATACAGGTGGAGTATTTACGGGCGATATCGCAGAATACGTACGAATTCCTTTTAATGGACTTATTCATTTCGATGGGAGGTTGGCTTATCCCACACGTACGCGACATGGGCATCCTGCTTGGATGTGTCGAAATGATCTATCTGTTTTTATTACGAGTTGTGGCGATGTACACAATTTTGTCATCCCAGCTCGAAGTCTACTTATGATTCGAAACGGTCAGTATGTTGAGGCGCAGCAAATTGTCGCAGAAGTACGAGCCAAAGAATTTCCACTTAAGGAACGTATCCAAAAAGCTATCTATCCAAATCTAAACGGGGAAATTCACTGGAGTAAATTTGTATGGCATGTGCGCGATTGCATAAGCAATCCTATTCGTGTCGTACGCGAGGCGGGCCATATTCGGATTCTTTCAGGAGCTTCTAGAGAATCTGACGAAAACTATTTGTTTCATAAAGATCAGGATAGAGTCGACATTAGACGCAATTTTACTGAAATAAAAAGAAGGTGTAATTCTTCTAAGAGACTTGGCAAAAAGAGAATTAATGCTACCAATTGCAAAAGTTCGCAAAAGAGTATCCGAGAATTTGGAATCGATACAAAATATTTTTCAAATTGGTCAAAACTTCCACTATCTAACTATATTTTATCTAATATCAGGGTGAAGCGGTCCGGAGGAAAAACTGAATCCGTTTCTCTCTTGTTGGAAAGGCGACAGTCAAATCTCAATGAATCATGTTTTGTAAAAATTGATGTTCAATTAAACAGCATTCTAGATGAAAATGATATCTTCGCAATCTATGAAAGACGTGACTATCACACTGGTACTGCGGGGATTATAACCTACGGCACCATAGAAGTTGAATCTATTGATAAAAAGATATTTGTCTTCGACAGTAAGGCGGAAGGAAAGACTTCCGGCTCATGGTATAGAGTAGTTGGAGGGGGCAATTCCTTCCTAATTCCTGAAGAGACTTATACTATATATGAACCTCCATCATTTATTTTGATAACAAACAATACTATTATAGAAGAGGGGGAACGGATAACTGATACTATTCGTAGTAAAGTAGGTGGACTGATCCAAATTGGTGAGCCATTAACAGGTAGTAGTACAGTAAGAGTATTACCCGGATATATCTGTAATCTGGAAGCGGCAACTAATCTATCCAGACGGAATGTTAATCTACTAGAGCCAGGTAATTTGATTCCCAATAGAATTGAAGCCGGTGATTGGGTTTACTTACAATCGGTTACACTTTACGGGGAAAGAGAGACCTCTGTCTCAGCAAGACCAGTTGTCAGGTACGACGTATCTAAAGATTTTTTGGCGCAAGGAGTCTTCCGTATTAATAAGCCGAAGACACAGAAACGTATGGACGCTCGAGCCCCTTTATGTATCTCTCATAGAAATGGCGAAAGAATCAAAAGGATTAATTACGAGACTACTCAATTAATTCGAACTTTTTTAGTGGCTGAGTGGCAAAGACACTCTCACGACACCCTCTCTGCGAAAAAGAACTACTTATCTCTCACCAATGTGAGAATCAATAATCTATTTAGTACTTTTATTCAGGTTAATCTGTCAGCATATCCTCCCGTACGAAGTCTCGGAATCAGTCAGGTTTCCAATAAATGGGTGTCCGTCGACAAACCCTTTCGCGCTCAAATGAATTTATCCGATGACGGTGATAATTTAGTTCGCAAATATCGGAGCGTTGCTGCTTATTCGGTTTTAGAGCGTGATGGGTCTTTTTTAACTTTGTCCCCTTTTGATTTTCATCGTAGAAACTCTTTTGCTTATTCAAGCAGTAATAGCTATGATAAAAGAGTTGGGGAATATTTATCGGGCTTAGAATCAGGTGTAGGCAGCTCAGCTGGGAGTTTGAAAGACGCTTTACCCAGTTTTAAATGCGAATCTTATTTGGAAAGGTCTCCGAATCTAAGTATTAGAGAGAGGTCGATTAAATTCGAAAGATCAAGCTTTACCTGTTTCCAATTAGAAGTTGAAGAGGTAGGTCTAGTGGGGACTTCATACACAATTTCTTATTCATCTGCTCCCCCTCATTTGTTGCTAGGTGGAGAAGCCCCCCTCTGCATCAATTATTTCCTCGATCATTTGATATATACGTATGCAACAGATACGTCGGAACATAGACATCGGTATCTAATTGATGAGAATAGATTAGTATTGAGATGTTCTAGAAATCCTTTTTTAGATAGATTCTTGTTGGAAAATCCAATTCATTCGCCATCAAAATTCTTCATTCGGGGAATCCTGTCAATTAATCTAGGATTACTAATCAGTGGAAGTCGATTCTTCTGTAGAAGTAGTATATTTTTCAAGTCTGGTCAGGTCGTAGCCATTCACCAAGATTACTTACTAATCAGAACTGGTAAGACTATTCCGGCGAATCAGGGAGCAGTTCCTCATAAGATATCTGGAGATACTATCGGAGAGGGGGATACATTAATAACATTACCGTATGATAGGTTGAAATCTGGAGACATCACCCAGGGTCTTCCGAAAGTCGAGCAGCTGCTGGAGTCTCGTTCTCTTGCTCCTATTCCAGCAAAAATCGAAGATCTTTTCAGAAGATGGAATCAGGGTATTACAAGATTAATTGGGAACTTCTGGAGTCACTTCTTAAGTACTGGAACAAGTCTGGAACATTGCCAGCTGATCTTAACCAATGAAATTCGAGAAGTTTACGAATCTCAGGGAGTACAAATATCCGACAAACATCTAGAAATTATTATTTGGCAACTGACATCAAGGGTCATAGCGTCGGAGGATGGGATAACCAATGTATTCTTTCCTGGGGAACTTGTTGAGTTATCACAGGCGGAGCGGATGAACCGTGTATTAAAGAAACCAATTTTCTACAAACCTATTATACTGGGAATGACAAGGGCAGCCCTTAGTACGACTAGTTTTTTATCAGAGGCGAGTCTTCAAGAAACTACGCGAGTATTGGCCAAAGCTGCTCTCCGCGGTCGCATTGATCGGTTAAAAGGGTTGAAGGAAAACGTTATTCTTGGCGACGCCGTCCCCGTTGGAACAAGTAGTCCAGAAATCGTTTGCCAACTAGAAGTTAATAAACGGAAACGGTTCTATTTGGCATTAAATAGAAGTAGCAAGAACCCAACTTGGGGAATAAAACCCGATTTATGTGGTTACCGCAAGGAGCAAAATGTCGACCCCAATCAAATTTTCCAAACGGCCCCTCTATCTTGAAATGAGCTAAGGCATGGTATTCAATGACGTTTTTGTGTGTTTCAACTCGCAAAATTGATCATCAGATTGTAATAATTTATCAAATTTAGTTAAAATAGGACGAATTTATAGTTTTTTATATTTGAGGAGAAGATGCAACAAAAAAATTGGAATATCGATTTGGAAGGAATGATGGCAGCCGGGATCCATTTTGGTCACCAAACTCATAAATGGAATCCTAGGATGTCACCTTTTATATTTACAGAACGGAAGGGTGTTCATATCCTCGATCTCACTCAAACTGCTCGTCTTTTATCTGAAGCTTGTAATCTAGTATTTGATGCAGCAGCGGAGGGAAAGGAATTCTCAACGGTTGGTACAAAACATGAGATAGCTGATTTGATAGCATCAGCCGCGACGAGATCTCAATGTCACTATGTAAATGAAAAATGGCTAGGAGGTACGTCAACAAACTGGTTCACTACGGAAATGCGTCTTCATAAGTTTCAATACTTACAAAACGAAGAAGATACGGGAGGGTTCGACTGACTTCCAAAGCAAGAGGCAGCGATTTTGAGAGGATAACTATCTAAATTGAAAAGATGCCTAGGCGGAATTCAATATATGTCAAATTTACCCGATATTGTGATAATTACTGATCAACACGAATAATCTATTGCCCCTAAAGAATGTATTATTTTAGGTATTCCTACAATTTGTGTTGTTGATACAGATTGTGATCCGGATCTTGTAGATATCCCAGTTCCCGGTAATGACGACGCACGACCCTCAATCCGATGGATATTGGATAAATCAACAGTAGCTATTTGTGAAGGTCGTTCAAACTCAAAGTTCTTTGAGGCAAATCAATAGGCAGTAAAGCCGGGGTTGATAACTGCCTCGACAACTTCTCACGAAATAGCAAAATATTTTCGGGGATATCGCCCAAATTCATCAGAAAGAATAACTTGTCCCTGTTACTTTGTAAACAAAAAAGAAGGAATTGTAGTGATTACCTTAAATATTTTGGATAAATTTCTCCATTGAGAGGGGGATATTACGCACATAGACCAACTGGAAATTTCCGAAATGGATCATCTGTATCAAGTATCGAGTGTAGAAGTAGGCTAACATTCTTATTGGCAAGTAGGAATCTTCGAGGTTCATGCGCAGGTTCTTATAACTTCCTGGATCGTTGTTGCCCCGTTATTGGCTTTACCTATTGTAGGTGCCAGAAATCTGCAAACCATACCGACGGGTAGCCAGAATTTTATTGAGTATGTTCTCGAATTTATTAGGGATTTAACTAGGACCCAGATGGGGGAAGAGGAATACCGTTCCTGGGTTCCATTTATTGGAACGATGTTTCCATTCATTTTTGTTTCCAATTGGTCTGGTGCTTCGTTTCCTTGGCGAATCATTCAGTTACCCCACGGAGAGTTAGCTGCCCCTACCAACGATATCAATACCACTGTTGCGTCAGCCTTGCTTACATCAGTAGCACATTCTTATGCGGGTTTACAAAAGAGGGGTTTCAGCTACTTTGGCAAGTATATCCAGCCAACTCCGGTACTGCTACCTATTAATATTTTGGAAGATTTCACCAAACCCCTGTCACTTAGTTTTCGACTGTTTGGAAATATTTTAGCCGACGAATTGGTAGTAGCTGTCCCCGTCTCCCCAGTACCTTTAATTGTTCCTGTACCCATGATGCCTTTGGGATTATTTACAAGTGCCATACAGGCTTTGATTTTTGCTACTTCAGCTGCAGCTTATATTGGAGAATCCATGGAGGGCCATCACTAATTCAGTCGCAACGATTCATTCCGAAATACTATGATAATCAAACAATAATTTATTTGAGAAGCATTCATTGGATCATCATGGTGAAGAAGCTTTTTGCGTGGTATCATGCTACAGCAGTATGAGACCCTCGTTGTTTTTTCCTCCACTCCAGATAGTAATAAAAAAATAGGGGGGGGGTAAGAATTGCTGCACGGCTTCCCTAATTTAATGAAATCAATTTAAGATTTTGAAAGAAAAAAGTGAAAAAAGAATAGTGACTCGCATCGCCAAGCTCAAATTAACAAGAAAGATAATATCTATATACAATATATTGGATAAGTAATTTATGCCGTTTCTTCCGCTCCCCGTTTGGATCTCGGTTACATTACGTATGTCACAATATAGCAAATGAATTGACTAGATCTTATTTGTGCACTGAAGTTGGAATGGAATGCTTTGATAGGTATTATTTAGTAATACCAAATACTCAAATGTTTTAGATCCAATTGTATTAAATTAGGCAAGAAATCAAACTGATTGACATAAAAAACAGATATGTTCTTCCCGTACTTCATTACTGTTTCTAATGCAACATTAAGTTAAGTATACGCAATATTACATCACTAATTTTGATCAGATTCATGTAGAATTGATTTTTGGATTAACATTTATTAAAAACTCGTCGTTGCGACTTAGTTAGCACCCGACGAAACAATATTGATTAACGTAAATAAATTAGGAGGAGACTAATACGAATCCATTGATTTCTGCTGCTTCTGTTATTGCTGCTGGGTTAGCTGTCGGACTCGCCTCAATCGGACCCGGTGTTGGCCAGGGCACCGCGGCAGGTCAGGCAGTCGAGGGTATTGCGAGACAGCCAGAAGCAGAAGGCAAGATACGAGGTACTTCATCATCGAGTTTGGCTTTCATGGAAGCTTTGACAATTTACGGATTAGTTGTAGCTCTAGCTCCCCTATTTGCGAATCCATTTGTTTAACTTGTTTAAACTAGTAGTAGGTAGTTTGTTGCACCTTTACCCCTCCCTTCCTTAAACTATCTTCAAATCAGTGGCGAACCCATAATTTGGAGGGGGGGGGGGGGCCTAGCAGTAGATTGCTGCTCCATTTACCCAACTGAGTCCCCGTCGCGTCTCTCTCTGTAATTTCCTAAATTAACTGGGAAGTTTGAACAGATGGGGAAAACTACTACAAGTTGATAAAAATGATTAATTTAAAAGATATTGGTTTCATCACAGTTTTCCTCTGATTTTTCGAAATTCGAGGCTTGTCACTTCCTACCAGGCCGGACCAGAGGTTGTTCAAATCTTGCAAAACTTTCCAGGAGGGAAAGGACTATGAGAAGTGTAAGTGAGATCGCTACTCCCTCAAGTGATTGGGCTTTTGCCGCAAGTATTGGTTTAAATACCAATATTTTGGAAATAAACTTAATTAACTTAATTTTAGTACTAGGTATATTATTTTACTATGGAAAGGGGGTGTGTGCGAGTCGTATAGCCGAGTGGGAGAACTGTTTCCCCCAGTTGCGCCCAAAGAAAGGTGCAAAACCCCCGACGAATTCCTTGTAAGTAGAGATTACGCAAGAACTGGAGCATTTCGTGTAATCGATGAAGCTTTTAATTCCGTTCATCGATTTCCGGGACTGTCGTCAATATGGTTAAAGCCAAATTGCTTGAAGTCTTAGCAAAATTGGGGTTCTCTTTCCCCTACCGCGTAAGCCAAATCGCGATTCGAAACGCATTATTCCCTATATTTGGGTCTATTCGGTATAAGACGCCCATATTAGGAATACTTCGATTTGTATAACCTATTGGGGTAGATACCTAAATTTATGTAGGTAAATATATAGATAGGTAGCGGAATTGATTCAGCTCAATCTCCTTCAATTTGCTGAATAGACAACCCATATAAGATGAATACTACTCGGAAGAAGCGGCTCTCAATTAATTAATAATTAGCTAGGAGAGTCCTCAATCTTTCTCCCTATTCAAATATCGACTAGTCTATCTAAGCGTCGAATAAATGAATCTTGTTAGTCAATGGGAAGAAGAAGGAAGGCGAGCCCGCGTTCGAAGGTAATGTCTATCTAATCTTACCAATTTTTTTTTTGGCAAAAACGGGCAGGAAAGCCGAATGGATCAAAAAATCCACGTTCGGTTTGGGAAGAGATCACCAGCCTCCGAGAATCGGAGATCCGTAATCCACTTTCATTGATCAATTTTTTAGACAATCGTGAAAGAACAATTTTGAATACAATTAGGGATGCGGAAGAGCGTTACAAAGAAGCTTCTAATAAACTTCAGAAGGCTCGTATTCGCTTGCAGCAAGCAAAAGTGAAAGCGGATGAAATCCGAATTAATGGACTTACGCAGATGGACAGAGAACAACGAGATCTCGTCGATGCAGCTGACGAAGATTTAAAGGGATTGGAAGATAGTAAGAATTATGCAATTCGTTTCGAGAAACAACGTGCTATTGAGCAGGTTCGGCGGCAAGTTTCTAGACTAGCATCTGAAAGGGCCCTAGAAACCCTAAATACTCGTTTGGATAATCAACTACACCTGCGAATGATTGATTATCACATTGGCTTATTTAGAGCCATGGATAGCAAGTCCGATTAGTTCCAATTTCACTACTAGTTTTCATCTCATTATGAAACGGTTTTTATTCTTAATCTTTCTCCTTCTAGTAATATTTTTTGGCAAAAATGGTAATAAACATTCGACCTGACGAAATTAGCAGCATCATTCGCAAGCAAATTGAAGGGTATGTCCCGGAAGTGAAAGTTGTTAACATTGGTACCGTACCTTAAGTCGGAGATGGGATCGCTCGTATTCATGGACTTAACAAAGTAATGGCTGGTGAATCGGTGGAATCTGAGGATGGTACAGCAGGGATTGCTTCGAATCTGGAATCTGATAATGTTGGGGCCGTACTGACGGGCGATGGTTTGACCATACAAGAGGGAAGCTCCGTAAGGGCGACGGGAAAGATTGCTCAAATACCGGTTAGCGACTCGTTTTTGGGCCGTGTCGTAGATGCCTTGGCCCAACCTATTGATGGGAGGGGTCAAATCCCAGCTTCCGAGTTTAGGTCGATTGAATCCCCCGCTCCAGGAATTATTTCGAGGCGCTCGGTATACGAACCTTTACAAACAGGTCTTATTGCTATTGATTCTATGATTCCCATAGGTCGCGGTCAACGGGAGTTGATTATTGGTGACAGACAGACTGGTAAAACAGCAGCAGCTACAGATACAATTTTGAATCAGAAAGGTCAAAATGTTATATGTGTTTATGTAGCTATTGGTCAAAAAGCTTCTTCTGTGGCTCAGGTAGTGGACACTTTTCAAGATCGCGGCGCCATGGAATATACAATTGTAGTATCCGAAACCGCAAATTCTCCAGCCACTCTGCAATATCTTGCTCCTTATACGGGAGCAGCTTTGGCCGAATATTTCATGTATCGCAAACAGCATACTCTGATTATTTACGACGATTTATCTAAACAAGCTCAAGCTTATCGACAAATGTCTTTGCTACTAAGGAGACCACCTGGCCGAGAAGCATATCCAGGAGATGTTTTTTATCTACATTCTCGTCTTTTAGAGAGAGCAGCTAAGTTGAGTCTCCAGTTAGGGGAAGGTAGCATGACAGCTTTACCTATCGTTGAAACCCAAGCGGGAGATGTTTCAGCCTACATTCCTACCAATGTTATTTCTACTACCGATGGACAAATCTTTTTGTCAGCGGATCTATTTAACGCTGGAATTCGACCAGCCATAAATGTGGGTATTTCTGTATCTAGAGTTGGCTCCGCAGCTCAAATAAAAGCTATGAAACAAGTAGCTGGCAAATTGAAATTGGAATTAGCACAATTTGCAGAATTGGAAGCTTTTGCACAATTTGCTTCTGATCTTGATAAAACTACTCAAAATCAATTAGCTAGGGGTCAGCGATTGCGCGAACTGCTTAAGCAATCTCAATCAACCCCATTATCAGTAGAAGAACAGGTTGCTACTATTTATACTGGAGTCAACGGATATTTGGATGTACCAGAAGTTGAACAAGTCAAACGGTTTTTGGTTCAGCTACGGGAGTATGTAGTAACAAACAAACCTGAATTTGGTGAAATTACTCGTTCCACAAAAGTATTTACAGAACAAGCGGAAACGCTTTTGAAAGAAGCAATTAAGGAGTCAACAGAAATTTTTACACTGCAAGAGAAGTAGGTAATACAGTTGCAAATTTTACCTGAGGAATGAAGTAACCTTCGTGCTTCATCCAATTGTTTTCACTTTATCTACGCCGATATAATGACCTCAAACACGGAATTACGCCCAATAGGAGTTGAACCTATACTTAAGGTTTAGAAGACCTCTGTCCTATCCATTAGACGATGGGCGCCGTTTCTTCCCTCCTACTGGTTAATCATGGATAAGTTGCTCATGAATAATCCAGAGGGTTAGTTAGCAAATCGTGAACAAGCAAGAACTTTAGTTTGTTCACGACGCAATTTATGGGTGAAGGTTTTCATCTTGCCGGGGTTCCGGTATTCTTGGTATCGTATCACCAGCGGGTAGCGGGAATCGAACCCGCATCAGTAGCTTGGAAGGCTAAAGGTTATAGTCGACGACGACAAACGTACAATACGTCGCTAATCCAGAACCGAACATGGAAGTTTCCGTCCATTCGGCTCCTTTATGGAGATAGAAGAAGGCTAAATAGTACAAAACTGGGGAATTTTTGCTTAGCTAAATCTAACAATAAGAAGAAAACTGGGTGAGTCATCTCCCTCGCTTGATTTAAGCGAAGAAAGAGCCTATTTAAAAATTCTTTCTATGAGGATCAAGTTTTCCTACCCAGATTGGAGAAAATCTAGGCTTCTTCCTTTTTATGTTCGAAGAGGCGATAAAACCGATCCAACTTGATTAAGGGTCATCCATAAAATCTATGTCAGTCTTGCCTACGTTTTGGTCGTATAGCATGAATATACTTCTTAGATGATCCTAAGAAAAAAGAAGGAAGAAGCTTAGTTCTATCAATTCTTCTTTTCCGTTTACTTCGTTCCTTATTTTTACTCCTAAAAATCTTTAGGAAAATATCTTTCACCGAGTCAGAATAAATCATTACTTCTTAATAAAGTGCTTGACTTGATAATCTTGATAAACCAAGATCAATCTATTTCTAACTTTCAAGCTTGGATTCTTTCTTCTCCAAGGTTCAGTGACGATAAGACAAATATTTTAGATGTCTATCCATAGATTTGTAACTTTTCCTCTTTTTGGAGGTGTCCAAAGTTTTTTGCATACCAAAAAATTTCTGCTTCGTCACTAAGCAGTACGACTTCCGAAGTACAAGAGTGACGGGAATAATTTATCTTTTCCATACCAGAAACTGGTGAAGAAGAAGAAATAGATGTACTTTCGTAAAAATGAAGCTTTTGACTTTAGTTAAGATTCAGTTTGAAAGATCCCTTAACTAGTAGAACCGATGCGAGACGAGTCACACTTTTACCACTAAACTATACCCGCTACGATACTATCGTAGTATACAGGCTATCTGCCTATTAGCGAGGCGTTCCAAACGTACTTACATTTGGTTGTAGGAGGAGCCCCCCCCCCCCCCCCCCTACCTACTCCCCATTTTTGGATATATCTCGTATATAGACGAAGTTGATATTCATTTGACTATTTGCGCCGCCCACATCACAGATTACCCTTTTGAGCTGCCAGTAGTGCAATTACTAATGGTCCTGATGCAACTACTAACGCCAAGATCGCAAGTTGTGCAATTGTTTCTAAATTCATTATCCCTCCTTCTATTGTTTTTCACAAATTTATCTTGATACTAAGGAATTTTATAGAAGATTAAACATAACTATTTAGTTAATCTACTCTTCCATTTATGCAAAAAAAAAAGGGGGGGGGGTAAGATAAACCTCCTGGCATCAATTTGATAAATTGAAATTATTTTGCTACTTAGTTGTACTTGCATAGCAACCATCTAAACTGGAACATTGGCCGTTGCGTCGCATCAGCAATTATTTCGGTTTAAGTTACGGAATCAAATCTGCCAATTTTAGCTAGGCCAGATAATATCAAATCTATTTTGGTTTAGATTTTCTGCCTGCACTCAATCTATTTAGCTATGAATTAATTCTTCTTATATTACATATTAGAAATAAGGGGGAATTGGCAAAAGAAGATTTTTATGCCTAAACCATAAGTAGGCCAGAATTTGACTCTTACGCGGGCAAGGTCCTTTCTTTTTAGAAATTGTATTGTAAATGTAAGTTGTGGACATAGACTTACAATGTAACTTCGTGTTAAAATTAGACGAGGGAGCAAATACATCTTTAGTTGCTTGGAGAGATGGCCGAGGGGTTTAAAGCGTCGGATTGCTAATCCGTCGTACAACTCATATGTACCGAGGGTTCGAATCCCTCTCTCTCCCTTATTTAGAGTTTCATTAAACTGATTAATTAAAAAATTGATCTCAACGAGACAGCTGAGGCAATGCTTCCTATCTAATCCCTACGTCCGGGGTTTCGTCCAGGATCGTTCGATAAAAATCCGAAAACGAAGAGAGAAACAAAGAAGATCACTACTGCATAGACAAATAGTTTGAGGGTAAGCATGATAACATCTCCGTTTCTTTTAACTAGGGTAAAATAGAACAGAACAACTTCGTTCTGAAATAACTTTTTTATTTTATTCTATTTGTTATATTTGTATGGGCATATGAATATGACTGATATTTCTCAACTGAAAAAAAGAAAAGACCGTTTATGTTTATGAGATATTAATGAATCCAATTCATGATATGCATTTTTTACATAATTTTCTCTTCTTTTCTTAATAGGTGGGAAGGCAATTTACATAAAAATAGAACTTGTTAAAAATTTGATGTTTGTTAATATCAAGTAAAACCGTGGGGATCCAACACTTTTTTTTTTCTAAAAAAAGAAAAGTTGAGAGATTATGTCGATACTCACATCTCCGACCGCAGATCTCACAACTGAGTGAGAGACTTCCTACTTACAAAATTCGATTTTCGCTTAAGTTGCAACGACTCCTCAACTTTATTTTCCAATTTCAACTGTTTGACAGCCCCTTTCTGCCCCTTGATAAGGGTAAGGGACGAGGCCTTCCGAAACTCAGCCACTTGTAGTATTTCTTATCGAAAGCTAACTGCGGCTTGCCAAACAAAAGCTAGGAGAAGGAAAAAAACTGGTATTACTGGCATTACATCCACAATTGGATCAAATATTGCATAAGCTTCGGGTAATTTGGCAAAAGAAGTGCCATCGAGTTGAATATAATTTTCTAGACAGATGTCATATAAAACTGTCATTTTCATTCTCCAGTGCTGTAACAAATCATTTTTTTCCGACATGGTTGCCCATCACTTTCAATTGGTTGACCCGTCGGGTATATATTGTTATATGTTCGTTCTCTCATTTGAACAGTTAGGATTTCCCAAATTGATAATTCATCGGACTAGAATGACATCTTAATTGATTTTTAGTTACCCATTCTAGTTTAGTTTGATTTTTGAATCAGTCGTTTTAAATTCATCCAATCTTTTTGCTGCTGCTCCTTTACAGCTGGGCAGATAACTAAAGAAGCTGGTTGACAGGAAACCCAAAGTATGAGATATTCATCATACCAACCATTTGTGGGGCGTGGCCAAGCGGTAAGGCAGCGGGTTTTGGTCCCGTCACTCGGAGGTTCGAATCCTTCCGTCCCAGATCTTCTTTTGGGGGAGAAAAAGATCTCCCGCATTTTTCTATACTAGAAGTTCGAGAATTCAGAATTCTTATTTCTTGCTTCAATTCGCTATCTACTTTGCCCCTCAATAGACTCGATTTTATAGTTTATCTCGATGGATCTCCCAGTTTATATTATGATGATAAGCCACATATAGCAATAGATCCCTTTATGATGTAAAGCAACAAAATGATATCAAATTTAAATTATGAAATTAGCTTATTGGATGTATGCTGGACCCGCCCACATAGGTACTTTACGAGTAGCTAGTTCTTTCAAGAACGTACATGCTATAATGCATGCCCCTTTAGGAGATGACTACTTCAACGTAATGCGCTCCACGTCGGAGAGGGAAAGGGATTTCACCCCAGTAACTGCTAGTGTAGTGGATCGTCACGTATTAGCACGTGGGTCTCAAGAAAAGGTTATAAATACCATAAGCCGAAAAGATGAGGAATAACATCCTGACCTAATTGTTTTGACACCTACATGCACTTCTAGTATTTTACAGGAGGATCTACAAAATTTTGTAGATCGAGCTTCTTTGTCTTCCGAGTCGGATGTAATTCTCGCGGATGTTAATTATCACTGAGTTAATGAGCTTCAAGCGGCAGATAGAACCTTGGAACAAATAATTCGATTTTACTTGGATAGGGCTCGTAGACGAAGTACCTTGGATCGATCTGTGACAAACACACCTTCAGCAAATATTGTAGGAATTTTCACTCTAGGCTTTCATAATCAACATGACTGCCGCGAATTGAAACGTTTGCTTGGAGAATTGGGAGTTGCAGTCAATCAAGTAATTCCAGAGGGGGGATATCTCAAATATTTGAAGGATTTGCCAAGAGCTTGGTTTAATATAGTCCCTTATCGCGAAGTAGGTTTGATGACAGCAACTTTTTTAGAAAAAGAGTATGGGATGCCGTACATATCTATAACTCCCATGGGGATTTCAAACACAGCCGATTTTATTGCACAGATCGGAAAGCTTGTGAATGTGTGGGCTTACGCGCTCTTAGAAAAGAGACTTAACTACAAATTATATGTCGACAATCAAACTAAATTTGTTTCTCAAGCAGCTTGGTTTTCAAAGTCTATTGATTGTCAAAATTTGGCTGGAAAAGAAGCAGCTATTTTTGGCGATGCAACTCATGCAGCCTCAATTACTAAAATACTTGTTAAAGAAATGGGAATTCGTGTAAGTTGCTCAGGCACGTATTGTAAGCATGATGCAGAACGGTTTAATGAGCAAGTTCAAGGTTTATGTGGTGAAGTAGTAGTAACGGAAGATCATACCGAAGTTGGAGATACGATAGCCCGTATTGAACCTTCTGCCATATTTGGAACGCAAATGGAGCGTCATATCGGCAAACGTATTGATATTCCGTGCGGGGTTATTTCTTCACCAGTTCATATTCAGAATTTTCCTCTGGGATACCGACCCTTTCTAGGTTACGAAGGCACCAACCAAATAGCTGATTTAATCTATAATTCATTTAACTTAGGTATGGAAGATCATTCATCGGATGTTTTCGGGGGGCACGATACCAAGGGTATAAGCACCAAGTCTTTATCAACAGATATAAGCGATATTAATTGGACTCCCGAAGCTGAGTCGGAACCAAATAGAATTCCCGGATTCGTGAGGGGAAAAATCAAGAGAAACACCGAAGTTTTTGCGAAGCAAAACAATATTCCAGAAATTACAATTGATGCGATGTATGCAGCTAAAGAGAAATCAAATCCTTAATTTGATAAACTGTACAGATACTAATTTGGGGTAAGCTCCAGTCTATTTAACTTCATTTTGCGTCAAAATGTTTGCACAGTGGAGATATTCGAGGAATAAGTATTTGACAAGAAAAGAATTCTTAATTTTGATATATTATGGTAAAACCTCGCTTGAAGCAACATGATAAGAAGCAACGTGGGACTAGACCATCGAAATCATTTTCACGGAGTTTTCTATTTCCTAATTCCATTCAAAGGGTGGGACGTTTCCGAATAGTTGTTAAAAATCATCACCCAATGAAACTTAAAGACTATCTACATATTTAGACCTACTTATCTTTTTGGGGAAAGTTCTGTTTATGGTTATTTGTAAGAAATGGCGCGATGAAGCTTCATTAGTTTGTTACTTTGTATGTTTTTATTTGGTATTTAAATTTGAATTTAAGTCGCGTCGGCTTATCCTTACACCGCTTAGCTGATTCAACCACCATATCTTGATCGAGCTCCGCTTCATCTATAGTATCTAACAGATATAGAAAAAAATTTACTCAATCAATCTCCTCTTTTTCTCTTCAAGGGTTCGTGTTCTATTGCTACCAACTTTCAATTTGTAAAAACCTCTCAGGTTAGGCTGAACTTAAGATTGATGTACCAACAGGGGGATATTTGACATCCAGTTGGACTCATTGGCGGGTAGAGAAAGAAGGGAGGGACGAGTTTGTTTCTGTATTCATTTTACTTATTTACCTTGCAGCAATGATTATTCCAAAGCATAATTCGCGAGAAGATAACTCAATAAATGGAACGATGTCCCCATTATAAACATACGAGTTAGAAGCATTCTTTTGGATGGGGATTTGATCTGTGTAGTTGAAATTGTGTCCAAGCCGTACGAATTCAGAAGTTCATATATGCATCTACTTATCAAGATACGTTACTTGTTACTTATCGAATAGTTGCAATTGATACCCAATCTCGGCGAGAGAAGGATAGATGCATCCAGGGGGTTGGTTTCTATAACCCTCCCCTTAGTAGCAAAATCCAATTGGATCTCTACATTTTTGTTGCTCTACTTAAACAAGTTGCTCAAATCGCAGCGGCTGTTTGTGATATTTCGAAAGGGGCAAGGAGATTTCAACAAATCGGAATTAACCTACAATTTAAATTTGAATTTTAGGAGAATTTAATGGGCCCAGTTTACAGATTTTTCCAGGTGTTTTTGTATTATCCCTCCCTTTTACTTATATTCTATATCTATGCCGTATTTGCTATTCCCTTAAGAAGTAGACTATCTCGAAGAGATTACTGGTTTTCCATAAGAACCTCTTTTGAACGAAGTGATATCGGACATATCTTCACGGGCGTGATGAAAAATTGGAAAAGCAGGGGGAGGCGGGAGTAACTAAAATTACTATTAACTTATTACCGGACAAACTTTTCCCAACTCAATCTGTGCTTAAGCAAGCGTTAACCGAATGTTTAATCATGTTTCAATTTTAGTCAAACCTGCTCTTCTTATCGTTTATCAAAATTTTTTATTAAAGGGTGATTGTCACTCAGTATGTTACCTTACATAACTACTTTTCCAGCATGAAATCTGAGCTAATAACTAGTTACTGATGTAGTAACTAGTTATTAGCTCAGATTTCATGCTGTTTGATGAAATGGATGATTCATCCACTTTTGCGTACAATGGTTAACTAATTCTAGTTCCATCTCTCTTTTACTCATATAACGAAAAATTAATTATTAATATATCGAATTCTTTGTTTCGAAAAAGGGATTAGTACAAAATATAATAATGGTTAGGAGTTACTGTGATGAAAATAACTTCTGGATCCCCTCCTAGATTTGATGTATTACAGAGACTTGAAAAGATTATCTTTAATAAAGATTGCTTCCCATATCTACTTCTCTTCCTACTTAGAGATAATTTCTACTCAGTTGCCTGTAAGCCTTGCTTAGATAGGCAAGATGTAGATTTACTACTTAAAGGTTGTAGTGCAGTCGCAACAAAGCGTTCAATTGATAGCGTGCGTTATCAAAATTATTCAGAGATTTTTTATTCAGAATTTGTTCGAAAATGAAGTAATCAGTTTAATGTAGATCTTTATCTCTACGTACTTTTACAAACAATATGTCTAATTTTGGGAATACCTCGTCTGCGTCAGCTAGCTGCCGAAACAACTAATAACTTGAAAATTTCACAATCTATTCATTCACTTTTTTTATTTCTCGAGGATAGACTGCCAAAGTCTAGCCACGTTTTAGAGATTGAGATGTCACAGAATGTTCATCTGGAAACTCTGGTTCGCTTGTTTCGTCGACGAGTTGGAGATGTCTCACTTTTACATCTATTAAGGATAGGTTTTCACGCATACAAAACCTCGTATGGAAAATTTATTCAATTTCGTTTTTGGAAACAGAAAGAACGGAGAAATATTGACCTGTTACTTCAAAATTTTTACACTTACGAAATCGATTCGATATTGTTAAATTTATGGACACAAACCCAAAAGTTTCAGGCAAGATTTTATGCGTATGTAGATACAAGAAATATTAATATAAAAAGATTTTGTCTCTCCAAATCTAATTTTCAATTAGATGGGATGGATAATCAATACCTCATCCGAAGTTTCTGCATTCACTTCGGAAGATATAAAAAAAAATCTTTTATAGCTTTTCGGGGAGTTCACTATTTTGTAAAAAGATGGATTCATTATCTTCTCATTCTTCTCAGATCTCATCTTAATTATCCAACTGAATTGATCCAAATACATATCCATTTGTTACCCACCAATTGTGCTTCCTTCTTGGGTTACATTTCAACTATTCAGTTAGTGTCAAAAAACGTTCAAATTGAAACCACGGTGGGCTCCTGCAGCAGTATTTCAAGTGGGAGAAAGGTTTATCCTAGACTTCCAATTTTATTACTAGTTAAACTCCTGCAGAAGGAGAAGTTCTGCGGCAGTACTGGCTGTCCAATTAGCAAATTAGCCTGGGTTGTGCTAACAGATGATGATATCTTGAACAGATTTGGGAAAATTTGGACTATTTCTTCTTCGTATTATAGTGCCGCGACAAATCGAGATGGATTGCGTAGACTGAGATATATACTACGACTTTCATGTGATAGTACGTTAGCAAGTAAACATAGAAGTACGATACGTTCTCCACGACGTAGATTTGACCTAGAACTACCAAAAGTGGTTCATACTTGTAGCAAGTTCAACTCTTTAAAGATAAATGAAAGGGTTTGGTGTTTAAGCTTAATTCGATCTGCTTCATCAACAATTATTCCGTTGACGATACGTGTCCAATGAATATTCTATATTTTGTTTCTTTTCTTAATTCCAAAGAAAACTCGGCTTGATTGAATGAAAAAAAATGGGGATATATCGCTACTAGGGCTTATACAATCACATAGATAAGAAAGTACCCAACTTGTTAATTTGGTTTCTAAATGCATGTGATAGAAGGTTATTCAATCTCAAATATTATTTTGATTTTTATTATGAATTACACAAATTTTAATTTCTCAGATCTATTTTTTCT